TAAAGAACAATAGAGGGTTGGATAGGGAGATTCTGAAGTTCCAGGCTACTCATCTCTGCAATCCCTCTCTAGAAAAAGATAAATTGGACCATCTCTCCAAAATTTTGGAGAGGCATACAGAGCCTAGACGTAACTCGGGTGGCCAATCGGTTCGAGCTTACGCTGATCGAGGGGAAATATCTGCTCCTCTTTTCGGACGTAACTTGGCAACCGAGCCCCGCAGCTGCCAGCATACTAAAAAAGCTAATGTCCAACGAAAAAGTGACGGTGGAAGGAAAAGGTAAGGCGGCCATGTCGGCCAAATCCAATGCCAATTTGATATTTACCGCTAACTGTAAATGGCCGGACGTGCACAGATCGAGCGGAGGCAGACGGCGGTTTCTCTTTCGTCAGACACCGCGAACAGTAACCCGCCCGACGAGATCCTTTCCTTTTAGAAAGGCTCAAAGAATACGCCAGCGGCCTAATTACCTGGGCGTTAAGCATGCCCCCCGAAAGGACTCGGATAGGACATAGCGTAGAAGCAATTAACGAACTGACGGGGGAAGGGGCCGACTGCTCGAGATTAATAGAATGGGTCAACAAAAGAGTATTGTATCAATCCGGAACCGAGGTAGCGTTAGGGGCGAAAAAGGTTCCACTTCCAGAATCGCTTTATGAAGACTATACTATATTGAATACGTAGACAAACATGGAATAGAGCCCCTCCCATTTAACCAATTTGGAGATGCACTGGACGACTTTGTACGGTCGCAGGGATATCGAGATGTTGTGACAAAAAGGAGATCTAGCGGGAGAGTGGTTTTAGGGTTAAGCCTTGGCTTGGCGAAGGGGAGCCCATAAACCCATAAATAAAAACAAAAAGACGAGGGCCATGAAGACCCTGATGGAGGCCGAACCCTGGGAGGGGTTCGACGCGGATAAAGAAAAGTGGGAACAAAGGGGGGGCGAGACCATAAGTAGGAGCAGCTATGAGAGGGAGGAGGATACCGACGTAGAGGAGGAGACAGAGAAAGAGGTGGTAGGTGTAGAGGAGGACCGCGGCGTGGTCGATGTCGACAATGTCGACATTGTCGATAGTGTCGATAGTGTCGATAGTGTCGATACTTTTCTGTTTTTTCCATTTTTTGGTACGGAAAAATCCTCTTCTATCCTTTCCGCTCCACTGGGATTTCAAGCCCTAGGAGGCGCAGACTGTCTTGTCTGAGCGAGGCGTCCAGCAAATGAAGAGTGGAAAGGCGGCTAGAGCGTCGAGTAAGGTGAACCAACCCATCGTTTTCTAAACTAATAGGGATCCCCAGACGAGCTTTTTCTAAAGCAAAAACAAGGTGCATTAAGAGAACCACTTCATGAGACGCAAGTATGCGAGAGGTAAGCAATCCATTGTGATATAGGCTGTGGGAGTTTCCCACCAAAGCCTCTTCCTCTAGTCTCCCATAGTACGGCTTGGTCTGGGAGGGAAGATAAACTAGGTTTCTGGAACCCACTATGTCGTGGAAAAGGGCGAGTTCTTGAAGGATAGGATTTCTCAATACCTTTCTCTGGAAGTCAATGAGATCTGTGGATTGGGACATCTGGTGTGCCTCCTTAATGCACAATGAGATAGCGCCCGTCTGACTAGTCAAACTGGCTCCATTTAAGCCTGAGTAGAGCACCCGCTTTAGGAGGGGCTTAGGGCACCCGTCTCCCCACCTCTCCATGATGAAGGGCCAGAAGGACCCAGACTGGTAAGCATCCCACGTATGGGGGGCCTTAGTACGGCCCATAAGGCCTGCATAGATGCCGGTGTGGCATGCCACCATATCAATTTCCTCCAGGGTAAGCTCATCGGGGAGTATTAGCTGGTCGATGACCTGGCGAATAACCCCCTTAAGGTCGCGCCTTAGGTTGGCTAGGGTGGCTGCACCGAGGCTGCCCTTGGGCACTAGTCGCGAGTAACTGGGGAGTTCTGCATATGAGGTGGCAAAAAGGTGGTGCACGGGGCACCTACGGAAGAAGTAGGTCCGTGCTCCCGGGCCAAATAAGCGGAAGAGCAGGTAGCAGGTGCTGGTGATGGCCTTGCTCTCCTCATTAAGGAGATCCACGAGCTCTTTGTATCGAGAAGGGGTGGCAGCCAGCCTCGATAGCCCAGAACTCAACGGACCCGAAATAGGATAGGGCAGGCCGGCCAAGGTGGTGCTAGGCTGTAGGAGGGGGAGCTCGGGATCGTCACGTGGGGAGGCGCTCTCTGCTTGCAGATAGAGATCCCACACCTGCCTCTTTCTTCCTTCTTTTAGCTTACAGTTAGACACCACCCACTTTACTATCTGGTCCTCCGTCCATGTTTCCTTCCTGCAATAAGCTTCTTTAAGTTCCGGGTACTGCTCTAGGAATTCCTGGGTCCTCTCCTCTTCTGGGGAGGTGAGTCGGTGTTCCGAAGGAAGGGGTTCACTCCCTTCTCCTTTCGCAGCCGGCCCCTCTCCCCGACCAGAAATCGGCAAAATAGAAAAAGTATCGACACTATCGACACTATCGACACTATCGACACTGTCGACACTGTTGACATTGTCGACCTAGTGATCGACCGCCTAATCCTTCCGGAGGAACTCTCCCTGAATGAGGTTGACATGGTGGCGTGCCACACGAGGATCTACGTTGGCCTGATGGGTCCATCGAAGGCGCCAGAGACATGGGAGGCCTACCAGTCGGGGGGAGTACGTCTCTCAAAAACAAAAAGGAGGTAGGCTTTTTGAATGCCAAAAACCGCTAGTCAAGCGCATTCTCTATTCCGGTCTTAACGGGGCGAGTCTAACGTGCAAGCAGGGTGCTATTTGCTCCAGTGTGAGAGAGGCCTATGGAGGGAAGGACGAAGCGGGGTTTGAACTTTTCTTGGACAACGTCTTGGCCCACCCGGTCCTCTGGGAGCTGGCCAAGTTTCAGGAGTCTATAGGCTCCCGCAAGTTTGTTTATCTCCCTACTCGGATAAGTCCCTACTATGGTAGGACGGAGGAAGAGGGATCCCGAGGTAACCGGCATGGGAGCCGGTACCATGACGGGCTGCTCACCTCTCGTATATTGGCCTCCCACGAGGCCGTCTTGCTAATGTACCTAGTTGAACACCTAGAGGAGAGGAGGCTAGGGGTCCCTCTGACCCTCTAGAACGACGGTTTGGTTTACTTAACACGTCGTTCTGCCGCTGACGGTACTCTCGCTTTCCTGGCCGCAACGCTAAGACTCTATAGTCTTCCCTTCCTGGGGGTAGAGATCCCACTTGAACGTAAGGGGTAATAACCTTTGCGCCGTCATCGCTGCTAAACTCCGAATAGTCATCAGATCTCTCCCATTTCCTAAGGATCCATATTTTAGTTCACCTACTTATTGGGTAGTTCGTTAGGTTGCCGAATCCTCCTCAGGTAGCCTCGTCGGAACGAAATAAAGAACGAGAGTGAGATATTGAAATTGCCTTCATTTCAAAATGAATTCCTTCCTGAAAGATGATTAATGATGTGGATAAGCTGATACCGACTCGTCAATCTCCTCCATATTCAATCCGCCTCATATTACTGACGGAAAGGCAGGAAACTCGTTGCGTTGGGAAACCCACGCATCAATTTGAGAGATTTTTCATTTCTCTATCTGCGTCGCTTTTTTGCAATCCGGCTAATTAGTGGGGCGCAAGGGCGAAACTTTGAAAGTGAATTTGCAAGGAAAAAAGATGAGATTTTTTTCGTAAATTGATTTTTGTACTTGTAGTCGGAAACGACTGGGAAGAGTTATCCCCCCAACAGTAATTGAATGACGAGGAGCCGTATGAGGTGGGAATCTCACGTACGGTTTTGTATAGCGACGTTATAGCTGTCGACTATTTCACAACTACACCGAAAAAACCCAACTCTGCCCTACGTAAAGTCGCCAGGGTTCGATTAACCTCCAAGTTTGAGGTAACGGCTTACATACCAGGTATTGGCCACAATTTGCAGGAACATTCGGTGGTCCTCGTGAGAGGCGGAAGGGTCAAAGACCTACCCGGCGTTAGGTATCACATCGTTAGAGGATCCCTAGATGCTGTAGGAGTGAAGGATCGTAAAAAAGGGCGTTCCAGTGCGTCGCAGAGCATTGTCACAACTCGTATCATCGCAATGATTCCGTATCAGTTGTTCTGATATGTTAAATGTGTAGCCGACCCAGTATTGCCGGGGGACTGAAGCCTGCTATTACAAAGATTGACTATTACCCGTCTATTTGTGTGAAACAACTTGGTGTCTAAGGTATTTTATTCCAATAGGTTAAGTTGAGTTTTACCCGGACTCTCACCTAAAAAGTCTTCTCCTTCCGGAACAGGTTCGGGTTACGACTACGGAGATTCGGCGGAGACTTTGTATACATGTACCAATTGGATCGAGAAACCTACGGATATTACTAGTAAGATAACTGAATTGCGAGATTTTTCCTTCTCATACCTACTTTCTCCGTGGAAGAGAAGGAAACGGATGCTCAATGTGCAATGAGTAAATATGATTTGCGTAACGAAGAAAAATTGGTTGAAAACCATTTGGGTAGTTCTTATTCAATCATATGGAAAGCTGTATTCGGCGAAAGTCGCACGTGCAGTTTGGAGGGAGATCCCCCACTAAGCGGCGGATCCACTCTACAATATGGAGTAAAGAAGCCAAAATAGTAGCTTAAGACACCGCCGGAAAAAAAAAATTGGTTGAAGTCTGACTATAGTTGTAAACTCGTGGTACATTGGAGCAGTGTAGTGAACAAAATTAGAAATATCGAATCGGATCCAATTTATCGCAATCGATTAGTAAACATGCTAGTTGATCGTATTCTGAAAAACGGCAAAAAATCACTTGCTTATCAGATTTTTTATCAGGCTATGAAGCGGATTAGATAAAAGACAAATAGGAACCCGCTGTCTGTTCTGCGACAGGCAGTTCGTGGGGTAACTCCCGATGTAGTCACAGAAACCAAACGTGTAGGTGGATCAACTTATCGAGTTCCCGTTGAAGTAGTACCTGCAAAAGGAAAAGCTTCGGCCATCCGGTGGTCATTGATCGCGTGTCGAAAACGCTCAGGTCGAAGTATGGCTTTAAGATCGAGTGATGAATTGATGGATGCCGCCAGAAATTCTGGTAGTGCCATACGGAAAAAGGAGGAGACTCACAAAGTTGCGGAAGCTAACAAAGCTTTTGCCCACTTCCGTTAGTTTTGTTTAGATTCGTTCCAATCCACAATCTTTTCGTTGTGGATTGGAGTCGGGGCGCAAGTATCGGGGAATCGAGAAACACTACGCAGAAATGGATGAGTGAGGGGTTGACGCCTACTTCCTCCTCAGTTCTTTAATTATTACAATATTTTTAATACGTTGGTCGATGCGAAACTGCGGAGTGATTCCTTCGTAGAAAGGCTTGACGCAGGATTAGTTTCTTAGAGACCAAAATTGATTAGGGGCACGCGTCACGTAGGAGAAAAATTTTACCCCCCCCCCCCCCCCCCCCCTTCCCTTTGTTTTAGGGAATCCAGGTTGTGAAATAGTATAAAAAAAAATTAGATACGGCTAAAAAGCCTCTATATCCAAGAATTCTAGAGACTCAATCAATTTCGGTTGACACAGATAGGTTTTTGTGTTAAACTACAAATTAACAGGCTTACTAGCCTGGGGAATCACTAACTCCTTCTCGGAAACCAAAAATTACCATGACCGCAACTCTAGAACGACGCGAAAGCGCAAGCCTATGGGGTCGCTTCTGCGACTGGATCACCAGCACCGAAAACCGTCTTTACATTGGATGGTTCGGTGTCTTGATGATTCCCACCCTACTAACCGCAACCTCTGTATTTATCATTGCTTTCGTCGCAGCTCCTCCTGTAGATATTGACGGTATTCGCGAGCCCGTTTCTGGTTCTTTGCTATACGGTAACAACATTATCTCTGGTGCTATCATCCCTACTTCTGCAGCTATTGGGTTGCACTTCTACCCAATCTGGGAAGCAGCTTCCGTCGATGAATGGCTTTACAATGGTGGTCCCTACGAACTGATCGTTCTTCACTTCCTACTTGGTGTAGCTTGCTACATGGGTCGCGAATGGGAACTAAGCTTCCGTTTAGGTATGCGTCCTTGGATTGCTGTCGCTTACTCAGCTCCAGTCGCAGCTGCTGCCGCCGTCTTCCTGATCTACCCAATTGGTCAAGGAAGTTTCTCTGACGGTATGCCTCTGGGCATTTCTGGGACTTTCAACTTCATGATCGTCTTCCAAGCTGAGCACAACATCCTTATGCATCCTTTCCACATGTTGGGTGTAGCTGGCGTATTCGGCGGCTCTCTATTCAGTGCTATGCATGGTTCTTTGGTAACTTCTAGTTTGATTAGGGAAACTACTGAGAATGAGTCTGCCAATGCAGGTTATAAGTTTGGTCAAGAAGAAGAAACTTACAACATCGTAGCTGCTCACGGCTACTTTGGTCGTTTGATCTTCCAATATGCTAGCTTCAACAATTCTCGTTCTCTACACTTCTTTTTAGCTGCTTGGCCCGTAGTAGGTATCTGGTTCACCGCCTTAGGCATCAGCACTATGGCATTCAACTTGAATGGGTTTAACTTCAACCAATCCGTGGTTGACAGTCAAGGTCGTGTTATAAACACCTGGGCTGATATTATAAACCGTGCCAACCTAGGTATGGAAGTCATGCATGAACGTAACGCTCATAACTTCCCCCTAGACTTAGCTTCTGTCGAAGCCCCTTCTATAAACGGATAATTGCCGTCTAGTTATGCAGCACAACTGGATACCAAACCCTTCAACTTCGGAAGATGGAGTTTGGTATCCAATGAAAATGGAAGGTTCCTACGGTAGAACGAAAAGAGGGGATAATAACGGCCTGTCACAATCTCACGGTCACCAGTTTCCCACCTTGAATTGAGGAGAAAGAAGAGTTGGAATATCCTTCTGAGATTTAACTCTTGAAAAGAGTTACTATTCCGATTCGGTGAATGCTTGTAACCCTTCAATCTTTTGGGTAGAAAGAGTTGGGAGTACATTCTTCATTTTACAGATTCTCTGTTGTCTTGTTATATACATGCAGTTAATATGGATGTGTATCAATCGAAGGATCTATCTAGCTTTGAATCTTGTTCACATTCGGGGAGCCCCTTAACAAAAACAAATAACAAAGGGGGCGGACGTAGCCAAGTGGATCAAGGCAATGGATTGTGGATCCATCACTCGCGGGTTCAATCCCCGTCGTTCGCCCATCCGATCCGGGTAATTCATGCCGCTATGCTTGCTTAGGGCGAAGAGAATTTGCTGAGGTGAATGGGCTATATGCGGGTCTCTTCGACAATAACATCTGAGAATTCCCGATTTCATTCCAGTTTTGGATGCGTCTATTTACGGAAATAACTAGACTCGTCTGATAGAATTTTTCCATCTCATCTTGAAATTTTCAAAATTCTCGGTATAATAAATATGGGGAATAGGTAGATAAATAGTCTCAGAACTAATATGGAAAAACAAACTATGGCGAAAAAGAAAAAGGTGGTAAGAGAAAAAGTAGGAGTAAGGGGCCCATATTTTTCATCTGAAGTTTGGGACTTATTAGAAGTCAATGCATTAAACTACTTCTCCGAATCATTGGGAAACCAACATCTCGAAGAACTTGTAGTTAGTCCAGCTTCCACTGCTGAACCTTCTATCAGATTATCTGACTTGTGATTTCTAAGTTCACTGTTTTTCTGTAATCTGCGTCATTCAGTAATGAGAGGTAGTAGCATCACCCTGGAGATGCTGATGTTGCTGACGATACCAATTTTTATGCATCGCTTAAGTGACAAAAATTCGATCGAGAGAAGTTTTGTATTAACGAAAGTTATTAATGGAGGTGACGGGATAAGAAAGAAACAGACAGAAAATTCTGGCGATTTTTCCTACGATTGCTTTCTTAGATTCAAAAAATTTTTATCTGTTGGAAGACATGGGGGAAAAAAAGTACCGGCTCCCTACCACTTAGGGTCGAACAAAGATATTTCAATTTCTGCAGGTTCCTCAAAGGAGGAGAAAACATTTTGTTATAGTGTCACGACTCCCCCGGTTTTCGGTAGATGGAAGGCACGTATAACGAGGGATTCCCTACTATTTAGCGGGGATATATTCAAGGATGAAACTGAAGGGATTCCAGTGGTTCGTGGGGGTAGGCATCTGCAAAATTTACTTAGGTTTTTCAAATTCTATAACCAATTGGTAGTTTCCAAGAACAAAAGTGACTGCCACCAAAACAATTTTGATTCGTCGCTTCTCTGGGAAATTCATGACGAGCAAGATCTGGATCTGTTCCAAGCAATACGGTTGGGAAACGATTCATTAAGTCCCGTAGTATTGGATCCCTGTGACAAAGCGATACTTAAATCCGCAGATTCAGCGGATCACCGAGGGGATGGATCGGCATTTTTCTTTGAGCAAGAACCCTTTTCCCACTTATCTTCGTTTACGTCTTGTAAAAAAACGATGTTGTTTCGCAACTTTATATCCGGATTAGATTATGGAGAAGATAGAAAAAACTTTCCCGTTCTATATGCTTATTCACAAATTAGAAATCAATTAATAAACCGATTCACTGACTTCCTTTCGATAATTAAGAAGTCAAACCGTATTTTTGATGGGGAGATAGTTATTGACGTCGGTAATAGCATCAAATCCGAGAAAGGATTTTTTCCATCGGGAATAGGGAAAAATTCGCCGTTTCCCAAAATATCTGGCAAGAAACTTAGGTTAGCAAATAGCAAATACTTCGATTTCAATGAGATTCTTCCAAACTATTTTAAAGCATCTTTAGAAATACCTAAGGAAACAACTAATCGAAATGAAAATACTAATTTTTTAAACAAATTGAAAGGGGGAGGGGACCTAGATTCAATATATTCTCTAGTTAAATTATATGGGCGAAATAAAATCATACCTCTCTACTCAACATACATATTTCTTCTCCACGATTATCTCTGTGCGTTATCCACTGAATATTTCTACCAAATCAAATATTGGTTGGATGGATGGACGGAGAGCGGAGAATACACCAGTGTAACAAGAATTGCAACTGACTAAACAGTATTCAAGTGGAAGGATGACGTAGAGCGTCTACTGAACAAATCTGTTACCTTCCGAATTCATGAGTGTAGGAATGTTCAATCAACTGTGCATAGATGGCTCGATATGACAGGGGATTTGTATTTTTCGCCTGTTGAAAAATTCTTGGGAGAAGCGATGAAGTACGACTTGGAGGAATTAATCTGCCGCGTGTCAATAGTGGAAAGCAAGTTGCTAAATAATACTGGTGTCAGTCTCCGTAGTACCAACCAACATACCAAGAAATATTTTCATCGATTTCTCAATGTGTTATTTCTTTCTGAAATGATTGTTGCTGAGGCTACTCGCCAGAAAACTCTGATAGATACCATTGATTACTGCATCGAAAAATTGGACGATATAGATTTCGAGAAATTGAACAAAATGAGTCGTATTGAGCTTGATTTTTTATCAAGTTTATTTGGTGGTTACATTGACGAACAGATACTTTTTCTCAAAACAATTCTTGAAGAAAGAAAAAGTTTTTTCATCGAGTCTAGACTGTTAAGAAGTGAAAAATCGGTAGGCTCCTCGGCCGCACTGAAACCTGCGCCGAATTACACCTTTCCCGGGTTGCCTTGCATCGAAGCTATCCGAGCAGGATTCTCGAGTGAGGCTCTTTCCATTACGGGGAGGCAATTTTGGAATCTGTTTCTGTATGATTTAAGTCGTGAAGGGAATTCAATTAGGAATATTGGTGGGGGTATTCCAAAAAGCATTTCCGATCAAATGGATAAAATAAACGACTCACCTATACGGAGCCGTGATGGAAATAACTTCATCCCAAGAATCGAAAGGGGTTTCTTCATCGAGAAATGCAACAGTAGTTATCTCGACGTGTTAGAAAACTTTTATGTGGACTCCCACGAGAAAGAGAAAGCCATCTCATCTGATATCATCTCATTTATTCATCCCCAACTGTCAGATTCGTTATCATCCAATTTATCGAAACAAACAGCAGGGAAGGTAGCTGGTCACTTACTCACACCAATTCAATTCATTTTGCCTAATCTGCATGAATCTGCGACAATAGTAACTCATTTAGATGGACTTCCCAATTCTATTTCGGATCTGAATGGGTTACTGGCAAGTTTGAGCTCATCCCTTCGTGAAGGGACAGACTCGTTCCTATCTTTGTGCAGTAACGATAGAGTTTCTTTGGAGAAAGCGTCGGTAAACTCCGATTCGTGGTCGGATCATCAGCGATCCCAACCTCGTCGGAATCTGATATTAGATCGAGTCAATTCGGAGAAGTTTGTTGAAGATGGATTAGACTCGAGAAATGGTTCCGTCAGGAATCGAGTCTATCAAAATGGTTTGTCTATTGAGTATTTCTGGGAACCGGAAGAATTGAATACACCTTATTGGTCGCTGAGATTTTCATTATGCAATGATGTAACATCGAGATTTATAGCAGGATCAATTGGAAAGGAGGTTCCCCGCGAAGATACGGGGTTTGCGGATTCATCTGCCCGGGAAGAAGCTACTGGACCGTCCCATTTCATCAATTTTAATGAATTATCAAAAGATTTAAATGGATATAAGATCTCTTGGATCTTTTGGAAAGACAGTATCGGCAAAAAATGGAGCTTATTGATAGATTATATACCCCTGTTTTTTACCCCCACTTGGTGGAGATACTTCTGCGATCTAATTACAGAAACATATCCAGAAATAGTACTTAAGATAAGTTACGATTCAAATCATGATCTTCCTAGAATTTCTGAAAGAATTGCTGAAAATTTAGTAGGTGGCGCGAAAGGCTATTTACTCCGAAGCCTGCAAAGGATAGGATTGAGATTCGGAAAAAATTCTATTAATACTATATTATCCGAGAAAAATCTCCTCATTCTCGAAAAAATTCCTGATGAAGCAGAGATTTTACATCCAGGGGAATGGTCGGTATCTCAATTTTCCAATAGGCCTATCTCCTATTGCTGCATCCTCTCCATATTATTTGTTCTCGCGTTACTGAAACATCCTTTGTCTGCCGTTTCGGGTTCCAATTCTTTTCATTTGTGGAAACGTTTCGATACTATTGAATATTTAACAGACCCAATGCGTGGATCCTATTTAAAAAAGGTAATGTATTCCCCCCCGACAAGCTAAATGTTAACGAGAGATCTACTAATCCATTCCTTGAATAGATTCTTGAATTGTGTAAGTAATATAATTTTTTTCCTTCTCGTGAAAAATGAACTTGATTCATGGATATTTCGTAGGGAAAGCTCTGATATTTTAGATAGTAATAAAGAACTACTGACTCAATATTTAGTAACGACTAAGATTCTTTACAGGTATGCATCGAAATCGAAATCCAATTATGATTTATTGAGCAACAATGTTTTTCATGAACCTTACCCACAAGAAAGATCCAATGTTTTGGCCTACTTACTTCAATTCTGGCAAAATGATCTATTAGGTCACAAGATCCGTAAGTTGGATCCTGCGGAGAAGTGGGCTTTTTCCGCCCTTGGAAGAAATATTCTACTTTCAGCAACAACAAGACGAGGAGACAGTCTACTAAACATGCCGTGTGGTGACATACCTATTTCACTCCAATCGGGATTATTACCATCTAGAGGAATTTTGCTAGTAGGACCTATAGAAACTGGTCGATCCTCTATTATTAGAGATGTAGCATTCAACTCCTACTTTCCAGTGGTGAAACTACCACTAAAGAAGTTCATATACAACCGATCCTTTTTCAATAATGTACGTGGAAATTTCATCTCGAAAGAGAGCGTACACCGATTAAATATCGTCTTTGAAATAGCGAGAGAAATGTCTCCTTGTACACTATGGATTCAAGATATTCATGAATTGAATATTCATCGTTCGTATAATAAGCTAGAAGCTGATCCCAAATTTTTACTTTGCCAAATATTGAAGAGTATTGGTCACAAGCTCGGCAACTCCAACATCCGCAAGAATGTCGTTATTGCCACAACTCACGTACCTGCGAGGATAGATCCAGCTTCAGTAGCTCCGAATCGGTTAAACTAATTAATAAATTTCCGAAAGTCCAATGGGTGTCAACGTCAGAAAGAATTGTCAATTCTATTACGTATCAAAGGTTTAGAAGTGGGGGCTGATCCGCCTCTTCTTGAAAGTACTGTGTCTGGAACTGCAGGTTATAGTAAACGAGATTTATTCTTTCTCGCTAATGAAGCGTTATTAATAGGTACTTCCAAAAGGAAAAAGTTTGTATGTAACAACGCAATTGGATTAGCTTTGCATAGACAACATTCGACTGTTAGTGATATGGGCAATGGGATGGAATCTGATTCTGAATGGGAAATCTTTTCCTACAAGATGGCGGAAGCCACTTCGAAGAATAGTTTGATAGATATTTATCTCACAAATATTCCATTTATTGGTCGTGACGCGTTAAAAATGCGATTTTATTACTTGTCTAACTGGTATGTGGAACCTTCAATAACCGAATCAACAATTGATGAATTCACTATGTTTTCGCATCTCCTAGGGCTACTAGCTGAATTAGTAGCTCGTGATTCGTTCCAAATGGATATGAGGAAAAGGGAGAATTTCATTGCTATCGACAAACTCGTAGAGAATGACTTAAACCTAGCTTGTGGCCTCCTAGAAAACCTTTCGAATAATTTATCATGTTCAGAAATTTCTAGAGAAGGGAGTCGACGCAGTAATAGTTTCTCTCCCCCCTTTCCTATTGGAAAACCCAAGTATTGCTCAGGTGTAACCTCTTCAAGTCGCTCTTCTAAATCTCTGAGAAAAGGGAGACTTAGTAGTCTAACCGATTTCGAGATGCAACAGTCACCCGAATTAATAAACTCAACGACAGAGATATCGCGTGAGATTAATTGGTCCCACAAGGCTTGGCGTCTCCGTTTCCTGCGAAGCGGGACTTACGAATTGATGGGGGTATTATCCGAACCCAACCATTTGTATAACTTAATTCTTCTTTACTACAATCAGAATTATATACCCCAACAAGATTTCGAATTCAATAAGATTAAGGGGGAGAAAAGTAAGTGGCGCGAGAAAAGCGGGTATCTTTTCAGCTTCGAGAAATCTGTCACTAATGTAACAGATAACTCCATTAAAAGATTGGAAAACCGATTGGATAATATGTTGTTACGTGAGCAATTTTTCGAATTGGGAATCTCTGGCGACTCATCTAATGAGTATGAAACACATTGTGATCGATTTAATGAAACGACTCGACTCTTCGGGGGGCGCTTCATCTGGGACCCCATGCTTCTGTTCCAGCCAGACCCTAACATTCCTTCCTCGCGCCGCAATTTGTTGCCGACAAAAGAACTGACGCGGAGGCTTTACACCATTTACGGTATGAGGAGGCAGCGCCTTCAGAAGATGTCAAATAATAAAATTAAAAATTTCTTTCTCTATCGTGAAGATAATCCGAAATTGAAACCCGACTCATCTCTCAATCGGTGGAATAATCTTCCTTCGGAGGAGGAGGAGCGAGATTCCGAATACAGCAAGGAAACCTCTTTCATAGATATACATCTGCAATATCCACAGACATTTACTCCCGTTCGTTTGGGTTGCTACACGATAGCGGAGGATTTCCCGGAACGATTTCTTCGGTTTAGGCTTCTGGTTCATAGAAACAAATGGATGAGACGGAACCGTTCCCCATTTCAGGATTTTCTTATCTATAATATGTTGCTTGAAACTTATGAATATATATCCAATCCGTTCCGGTTTGCGCTGGATCGAACAATGAAACAATTCCTTCATGAAAGTTCGATGTCGTGAAACAACTGTTGTTTCCCTCCTTAGATACTCCCCACTCTGTCTAGATCTCTAGCCCTAGAATTGAAAGCCAAATCAGTAGGAGGAAGATCTATATTTTCCTTTTACTGATACGGAAAATCCAATTCCAGCATTTCAAAAAGTAAGAAGTTGGAGACCAGTTACTATTTACTATATGAATATGATAGGAGTCTCTCTACTGAAAAATAGAATTGAGAGGAGTAATATAGGTTATTCCGCAGGAATTATGCGGACGAAGCAAATTTTTTGTATTACTATTATTTAGTAATACGTATCCTCAAGAAAATTTTGGATTTCCCCCCCCCCAGTTGACTGATTAATTCGCTCATTCCAGTCATTCGATACACCGGATTGAATTGAAGTGGAAACTATTAAAAGACGACTCCTCAATGGGATCCTTGGAGCTGCTCAGAGAGCGTAAGGGGGGGGTGAGGGAAGGACGCGCCACGCCAGTATTCCCGCCTCCACTTGTTGGTGTTGAGGCTTGAAATAAGCACGATAGTAAACCATTCAATGATTGGTGGGTCATAGTCCAACGCGACTTGATTTGGCATATGTGTGAAATACAACTCTCCTATTACTGGGAATTCTTGACGTAGATACGCATCTCCCCGGGTAGGATTCGAACCTACGACCAATCGGTTAACAGCCGACCGCTCTACCGCTGAGCTACCGAGGAAAATGGTAGGGGATTCAGTCTCATACACACTTGAAGACCTTTTTTCCGGAAGCCAATTCCAAATCTGGAGGGAGTTAAGCTTTCTCTGCCATTTTGTAAACTTTGCGTACGCCCTAACCCCCATTATAGGGGGAGGCAGCGGCGATAGCAATCCCATTCGAATGCAAAGGCCCCCGAATCATGGGCATGGGAGGGGGAGGGAGGGCAATCGTCCAAGACAAGGTCGAGATCAACCTCACAAGCCCCTCCCATGATTCGTATTGATCAATCACCAATCAGTGGTTTCTATTCCCCCCTTCCAGGAGGCGTAGTAGAATAGTCGCAGGATTCTTCCACTTCATGTCATGGAAGGAAAATATTTGAGGACTAAACTAAAAATAGGGAGAATAGGGAAAGCGAAAAGTAAATATAGAGATGGGGAAGATGAAGAATAGTCGGGAGAAATGAACGCGAATTGGAGCTTCGTGAAACGAAAATAGCAGTTTATGGAAAGGGTGGAATATTTACTAAAAATATTAATAATATGATTCCAAGTATTAGTACAAATAAGTAATACGATACCCTACCATTTTCTCCGTAACGTATACCCTCCCCTGCAAAAAGATTTGAAGCGCCAGTTGCATTCACAAAACCATCAATTATGCGCCGATCAAAATTTGAAACCGACTTACCAAAATATGTCAAACTACGCACGAAAGATATATCGTAATAGTAATCAACATAACCGCGATTCAACGACCAGGATTGGACAAAACGTCCAAATGAACTAACTAAATTAGGATACACCATTCCCGATCTAGTGAAGTCTGTTTTGTCATCGGGTATATTTGTTTGTCCATAGAAATTGAAAGAGATAATTATTCCAAGAAAAGATAAACCCACGGAACCACTTGAATTTGCCAATATTTTTGATAAAACTTCAAAATATTTACTAACTTCAAAAGAATGGAATGGAAGAATCCACCACCCGGGAATCAGAGTGAAACCGGTAGTTTTTTCGGCAAAACTGATTCCTACTAACCCGATTAGTGCGGTGGGTATTGCCAATGCTACGAGAGGAACTGTCATAGCAAAACCCGATTCTTTAGGTTTTGGCAAGCTCCGGGTTGAAGGAGACTTTTTGGAGTCTCTCAAATCTGCAGAGAATAAACTTTTTGCTTTTGCAACTCCATATTGTACAGATACGGCATTTTCATTTATTTTATTGATCGACGATTCTAGTTCAGCCTCGCCCCAAAAACTAATACTACGGGAAAACAGGGGAGAATTATTAAAATCGGTCCAATTCGTTTCACTCGTACGAAAATTTCCCTCAAAGGTGAGAAGATAAATGCGAAACATATAAAACGCTGTAAGACTTGCCGTGCTGGAAGCTACCAATCCGAGGAAAGGAGAATGTAACCAGCTTTCGGTAATAATTTCATCCTTGGACCAAAAACAGGCTAGGGGCGGTATACCACATAAGGAAAGAGTACCTAGAAGAAAAGTAGTTCCTGTAATTGGCATGTATCTACGTAAACCACCCATGGAAAACATGTTTTGGCTCTTATCGGGTGAGTATCCAACAACTTTTTCAATTGAATGAATTACTGAACCGGATCCGAGAAATAATAAAGCTTTGGAATAGGCGTGTGTGACGAGGTGAAATAGCGCAGGCCGATAAGCACCAATTCCAAGAGCTGAAACCATATATCCCAACTGAGACATGGTGGAATAAGCAAGACCTTTTTTTAAATCTCTCTGGGCAAGCGCTAATGTGGCACCTAAAAAGGCTGTTACCCCACCTACCCACGAAATTAAAAACATCGCCGGGAACAGCATCGAAATTAGATTGAAAATTCGAGCGATTAGAAAAATACCAGCAGCTACCATAGTAGCTGCATGAATAAGAGCCGATATTGGCGTGGGCCCTTCCATGGCATCTGGTAACCAAACGTGAAGTGGAAATTGAGCAGATTTAGCAACTGGACCCAGAAAGAGTAAAAGGGCAGTTATATTTGCAAAGATCGGATTAACAAATCCCACCTTTTCCAACTCAACAAATCAATCACACAATTCAGAAATCTCAAAACTACCGGTTGTCCAATATATACCTAAAATACCTAAAAGTAATCCGAAATCTCCTATGCGGTTAGTAACGAAGGCTTTTTGACAGGCATTTGCAGCACTTGACCTTGTGAACCAAAACCCTACTAAAAGATAAGAACACATTCCGACTAATTCCCAGAAGACGTAAAGCTGTACCAAGTTGGGGCTGAAAACTGACCCTGGCATCGACGCAGTAAACAGGCTTAAATAAACGTAAAACCTAACGTATCCTCAGTCATGACACATGTAACTATCGCTGTAAATCATAACTGGGACGCCTATAGTGGTAACCAGTACTGACATGATCAGAGTAAGCGGATCAACCAAAATCCCTATTTTCACGCAAAAGTCACTGCTTGGGATCCAAACCCATAAATACTGCTGAATTGAGGGATTAATCAATTGTTCCCGAAGTAGGGCTAGGGAAACAAGCATAGCAGTTGCTAAAGATAAAGTGTTGAACAATGCGCACAAGCGACGGAAACCTATTGTAGCTTCTGGAAAAAAGAATGCTAACGATCCAGTACAGGAAGAACCTACTAATGGACACAAAGGGATAATCCAAGCATATTCATTTGAAAGTTTCACAGACGTATTAAATTCAAATTTAATTTATGATTTGTTTTCCGCCGTTTATTGCTGGAAAAAGAAGTATGAGCACGGCACTAAATGGAATGTATGCAGACAAAATAATCAAATTCCGGTTAAATAAAAAAAAATACTTAATTCTTTCAAGTTTTTAATTTTCTCGAGCAAACAATGAACGAGAAACTTGACAATATTCAGACATGGCCAAGATACTTATTCGAGTCACAAAATTTGGTGTCGAATTAACTTGTTTTACGGGCAAACTGTTTTTTCTCAGTATAAAAAAATGGAGAAATGAGAGGAGGGAGTCAGAGTGGATACATACGCAATTATTGATATTGGGGGAAAGCAACTACGCGTAGAACCGGGAAGATTTTATGATGTTCGTCGCTTTACCCCTGATGTAAACACATTGGGGTCCAACATAAAAATATCCACAAATCGCGTCCTGCTTATTCGTCAAGGATCTGACATAGATATTGGTTATCCATGGCTAGCTAATGCAGTCGTCAAGGGCCGCATCTTACACAGCTGCTTCGGAAGGAAATTGGCGATACAGAAGATCTATTCTAATAAAAAAACATGCCGGATCTGTGGATACAGGGAAGATTTGATTAGATTTGTAGTTGATTCAATCCATTTGAATGGCAGGACTGCAAATAATCAATAAATTTTTAGGCGCATAAAGTCACTAAATACTAAAAAATTTAATGCATCATACCGAGTTTTCTATCTTCAATTACCGTTTGCTGGTTCTTGTTATTTGCAAAATTCTCCATTCATTATATCCATTCTATCAATATGTATCAACATAGCGACTAGTCGCGAATAAAATTAAACTACCTAAATACAAAAGAAAAATATGGCCGTTCCAAAGAAACGCACTTCTGGATCGAAAAAGAAAATTCGTAATCATGCCTGGAAAATCAAATCCGCGGGGAAGGCGTCAAAATCTTTTTCTTTGGCCCAATCTGTTTTAACCGGTCGTTCAAGAAGTTTTTACTATATAAAGGAAAACAAATCCTTTCCAACAAATTAGCAGTACCTGCATAATCTTTAGATATAGTTGCTATACAGATATGAGGGAGTAAGCAATTAGTTGAAAAATTAGAAAACTAACAAAGGAAGTGACAAAAACTTAGTAAGTTTGACGAATAACCTAAAATGGCCACTTCCTTGAAAGAATTTGCAAATTTTAAAAACATGCTGTCTAACAATTTAAGTATTGATAGTTAGCAACATAATTTTGCTTTCACTCAACTACGAGTAATTGGAGAGTAATGTTATGAGGAGGTAACATATTTAGGGGTGATTTACACTTTTATAAGAAAACTATTACAGGATTCAATTAATTATTGTTCTGCATCATAGGAACTCAATGCCGAATTGGATCAGGAATGGCGAGAAATACAAAAAATTTTCTGGGTTTCCAAACTAGAAGCTTCGAAACAATAGGTGAAAAGAAAGAGGGGGGCCATAAACTTCTAACTTCTCCTGTTTCGAAGTTTCTTCTGCGTAATTCGAATTTGAAATACTTATCTTATCCATATACGTATCCCAATTTGATGGCTTTTTGTTTATCTGGAAAACACTCGTTGCGCCTTGAAGACAGTATATGTAAAATGATACATATCATGTAACGATTCTTTTACGAGTGGAATAAAAACGTCTGCATTCGGAATAGCAGGATTTGAACCTGTGACCTCCATCACCCCAAGATGGCGCGCTACCAAACTGCGCCATATTCCGTATATATATATATATTAGTAACATATGAACTACATACATAGAATTGACCAATGCTTTCGTACTTTCCCAACCCGTCTCTACATTCCAGCACTCTACTTCTATTTCATAAAAATATGTACCAGTTGACTCCTCAGTGTGAACCAGTGTAAAATAAATTGGTATCTGCTTACACTTGCACGAGCCGCTATGGTGAAATAGGTAGACACGCTGCTCTTAGGAAGCAGTGCCAGAGCATCTCGGTTCGAATCCGAGTAGCGGCACCTAAATAAAAAAGCAGGTTTCCAAAATTTGTTAGAATTAGATTAGGTATGAAAAAAGTGAAATTACAAGTAAATTGGTAATAATTAATTTGAATTTGATGAAATTGAAAGAAATTACTGGTCCCCTTCAATTACGACTTATACCCGTGTAGAGTACATATCTGTTCACATCTCATTTTTGATGCTTTTTTTAGTCACTTTGTCAAATCTTATCAATTTATTTTATGAAGTTGATAGATTTGATCACTTTAGCAAGAATAGCATGACAATTGCCTTTCTCCGCATCACGGGATTTACGACTACTCGTTGCTTCCAAACCAAACACTTACCGCTAGGCAATTTATATGAATCGCTGATGTTTCTCTCATGGGGTTTTTCTTTGTTATACCCAATTTCAAATGTCGGAAATAAAAATGGGTTGTCGGGTGCAATTCTGGCGCCGAGTGCTATGTTGACTCACGCCTTCGCAACTTTAAGTCTTCCTCCTAAGATGCAACAATCTACGTTGTTAGTACCCGCCTTGCAGTCTCATTGGTTGATGATGCATGTAAGTACAACGTCAATTAGTTATGCAGCCTCGTTGTGTGGGTCTTTGCTGGCAATAGTTTTACTGAGCCTCTTTTACGGTGAAGTCGATAGCTATTTTGTTGTAAATTTAGAACACAAATTCAAAAAAAACATTTCTCGACTGAACTTCCGCAGCAATATTAAGATTAAAGCTGATGCACGAAACTCTCTCTACTTACTTCTTTTGAATTCGCGGAAGTGCCAATTGATGAATTACTTGGATAAATGGGCTTATCAGACGATAAGTTTAGGATTTTCTTTTTTGACTCTTGGTATACTTTCTGGAGCGGTGTGGGCTAATGAAGCTCGGGGATCTTACTGGAGCTGGGACCCAAAAGAAACTTGGGCGTTAGTCACTCGGTTGATATATGCTACTTATCTTCATACAAAGATAAATGAAAAGTGGATGGGGGAGGGGCCAGCTGCAGCAGCATCTATGGGATTTTTTCTGGTTTGGATTCGTTTTTTAGGAGTCAATCTGTTAGGAGTTGGATTGCATAGTTACGGATGGTTAGTTTGAAAACGGGGAGGTAAAATTCAATAAATCAAACAGAAGTGGTTCAGGAAAATAACTAGTTTACTAAATTCTCGAATCTGTAAAGGAAAATAAATAAAAAAAAAGAGTTGCATATAAATAGAATTTAAAATAATTAAATGAAGAAACAGGAACAGACTTCCAAGTAGATAGGTAAGTTGCCAATTTCTTAAATGTCTGTTTCTGTCTCTCCATCATCTGCAGGTAGAAACATTTACAGAATTACAAATATCTTGGGGACAAGTAGGAATCGACTATTCCAACTGAGATTCAAAAAACCTCTTCACCTTTATACAATAAATATGAGAAACAAATAATTTTATTTTTCCCAAAATTAAAGTTTAACTAAGACCATTCTTTTTTTACTTAGTCATATTGAAATATGGAAGCAATAGGGAAAATACTTCATTACTCCAGATAGGCAAAATCAAATTTGGGTATGAACCAATACCTAGTATTGGCAATAGAAAACAAATTAGAATAAATAATTCTCTTGGACCAAGATCAATTAAATAAGGATTTGATTTGTCAAAAAATTTGTAACCATAAAATATTCGGCGTAACATGGATAACAAATAGATGGGGGTTAATACTGTACCAATTGCCTCTAGCAGCGTAATTCCTGCTTTGCACACAAACGAGTATTGCCTAGAAGTAACAACTCCCAGAAAAACTAACAATTCTGATACAAAACCACTCATTCCTGGCAATGCGAGAGATGCTAATGAAAATACGCTAAACATGGTAAATAGTTTAGGCATAGGAATTGCGATTCCTCCCAACTGATCCAAAAGAAAAGTTCGAGTTCTATCATAGCAAGTACCTGCAAGGAAAAATAAAGCAGCTCCAATCAAACCATGGGAAATCATCTGCAATATGGCTCCATTAATACCCGCATCTGCCAAGGAACCAATTCCAATGCTTACGAAACCCATATGAGAAATCGAAGAATAAGCTATTCTTCTTTTGAGATTGCGCTGATTCATCGAAATTAGAGAGGCATAAATTATTTGAATTGCTCCGAACAACATTATCCATGATCCTAGTAAAAAATGTGCATGAGTTAGTAATTCCAAATTAATTCGAATAAGCCCGTATCCACCCATTTTTAGAAGTACCCCAGCTAATAGCATGCATGTGCTGTAGTGTGCTTCCCCGTGAGTATCTGGTAACCAGGTATGGAAGGGAAATATTGGTAATTTTACAGCGTAGGCTACCAGGAAGCCTATATAAATAAGTACTTCCAACGAAAGGGGATAGGATTTATGCATTAAATCCTGAATATCGAAAGAAGGAATTTCGCTACCACAGAAACTCAAGCTCAAAGCCGCTACCAGAAGAAAGATTGAACCACCAGCTGTATATAAAATAAACTTAGTGGCCGAATATAAACGTCTTTTTCCGCCCCATAAACATAGGAGTAAATAGACTGGAATCAATTCTAGTTCCCACATGAAGAAAAAAAGCAAAATGTCGCGAGAAACAAATAATCCAATTTGGCCACCATACATAATTAGCATCAAAAGATAAAATAACCGTGTATTACGAGTAATGGGCCAAGCCGCTGAGGTTGCCAGAGTAGTCACAAAACCCGTCAATATGACAAGACCCATAGAAAGACCGTCAATACCTAACGACCAATGAAAGTGAATAGAGTTTATCCAGTTAAACGTTTCTAACAACTGAATTGAGTGGGAATCAAATTGGAAATGACAATAAGATATGTAAGTAATTGGTAAAAATTCCAATATGCAAATACCCGGGGTATACCATCGAATGACTCTGTTTCCATCACGAGGCAGGATTGGAATAATCAAACCAGCAAAAATTGGGAAGGAAACGACTAGCGTTAGCCGAGGTACATTACTAATCATGAATTGTAGAAGAAATAATTTTTAATAAAAAAAAAAAAAGAAAACTGGGTGAACGAAATTAGATGACCCATACCCGTTCTTCGGAAATCTAAAGTTTCGGCAGGTATGAGTCAAAATGATTCGACGGGTAACTTCTTACTCTTTCCGTTTTATTGACTGACTAATAAGCCAGACCCATACTGCGGGTAGTTTCAGATCCCAAATAAACACGTACACTTAAAAAATCTGTTGGACAGGCAGATTCGCATCTTTTACAGCCTACGCAATCTTCTGTCCTGGGAGCAGAAGCTATTTGATTTGCTTTGCATCCATCCCAGGGTATCATTTCTAGTACATCTGTGGGACATGCTCTTACACACTGAGTACAACCAATACAAGTATCATAGATTTTCACTGAATGTGCCATTGAGTCTGTCTACTCCTATTAGATTGACATAATGAATTTTTATTAGAAGAATAAAGATAAATTTGTTTGGTCTCCATCCCAATTTTTGCTTGAATATCTCTGGCAAAATGTTTTCATTACTTCCAAAATCTATCCAATAAAGTTTTATTTAGTAAATATTTATTTTTCCAGGAAGAACAAAGTTGAAACTGCGACAAACAACCTGAAGGGGTTAGCTATCAAATATAGTTGTTAGAAAGTATCGGAATAACTGGTGGAGTTAAAATACCGCTATTAGGGACGAAATCAGAAACTAAGTGCCTAAACCCGCTTAATTTATTGATCAATCACCATTTTAACAAATTCGATTGGTCGATACGAGTAGATTTCCTGTTTCGATGGATGGAAAGGGCGATGGCCAACCCGGTGGCAGCTTCGGCAGCCGCGACGGCTATTACAAATAGTGAAAATATCTCCCCTTCCTCCCGGTTGGTTGTAAGATTTGAGAGTGTAATAAAATTTAGAGTAATCGCATTAAAAATTGACTCAAGACTCATCAGTGCCCTAACCATATTTCTACTCGTAATTAGTCCAAAAAATCCTACATAAAAAATATAGGCACCCAGAATTAGTCCTTGTTCAAACGTGGTTTATTAAATTTCTCCTCGAAAATTTGGATAATTCAATTTATTTTTCCAAAGTTTTTGTATATAGTTAAATTTATAGAAATCGGCGTCAGTCAGAAAAATGAAGAATTATCGCGGGGTGATGACACAGACGATTTCTTATCGGTTGTAAGTGCATCCTCGTCGCGTGCCAGATTAATCGCTCCCACTAAAGCAACTAAAAGAAGTATTGAAACAAGCTCGAACGGTACTACAAACTCGCCCAATAACTTGTAGCCAAGTTGTTGAATATTATTACCAAATATACCTGACATAGTAATTTCTGATTGCTTGCCAAAATTTAGATCAAACCATTTTGTATTATGAATTACACTGGCTAATACTGAAAAAAGGATTGCGCAAGCCCCTAAAGCGCTGAGATACCCTACGCCACAAGCAGCGGTATCGGAACCTGTTGGTTCGTCAGTAATCATTACGGCAAATACGGTTAAAACATTTATGGCTCCTACATAAACTAACGATTGTGCAGCAGCTACGAAATCTGCATTTGAGACGAAGTATAATAGAGATATACAAGTGAAAACCGACCCCAGGGAAAAAGCAGAATTAGCCGTATTAACAAATGATACTGCGCCTAAACTTCCCAGCAAAATACCCAATTCTATTAATGCCAAAACAAAATCATGAATTAATTCTGGTAGATTCGTTACACACAATTACTTACGTGTTTTATTTAGATTTTTTTACACTTAATACTTACTTTATCTTTCTCCGGTTTTTTGCAAAACGGGTTATCCAATCAATTATTTGATAAGATAACTCGTTTTGCAAGTTATGGGCTGGGGACTAAGTTTTTTCACTCATAATTTTTTTTTTCCAAAAAATTTGTTGAATTCGAAACTAATTGAATTGAAACATCTTGAGAGGCAGAAAGGGGTATACGCCCTAAAGCCGTTTGATCACGATTGAGTTCGTGACGATCATAACTAGAAAGCTCAAACTCTTCGGTCATTGACAGACAATTTGTTGGACAGTACTCCACACAATTTCCGCAAAATATGCAAACTCCAAAATCGATGGTATAACTTCTCAATTTCTTTTTTTTCACCTCTTTCATAAAGATCCAATCGACAACTGGTAGATTGATTGGGCATACTCGAACGCATACTTCGCAGGCAATACATTTGTCAAATTCAAAATGAATACGTCCGCGAAATCGTTCGGATGGTAAATTTTTCTCATATGGATACTGGACAGTTACGGGTAAACGATTTGAATGATCCGAAGTAACCGCAGATCCTTGGCCAATGTATTTTGCCGCTTCTACAACTTGTTGACCATAATTTTGAAACTTAATAATTGCCGGAAACATAATATGGATAAGTCCAACTTCAATATTATTTCTTAATATAATAAAAATTTCTGTGTAATGGGGAAGGTAAAGGGACAGATAGGTACAATTGTTTCCTTGTATTAAATTAAATAAATTTAACTTGAACTGAAGCTGTAGTGAAGACGTCAATTTATTAGTAGGATTCGAAACGAAGCTGTCAGCAATAAATTTCCCAAAGCAATGGGCAGAAGAAATTTCCATCCGAGATCTAGTAATTGATCCATCCTTACTCTAGGTAGAGTCCATCTTGTCAAAATGGAGATAAATAGGTAAAGATAGGATTTGGATAATGTGATGGCAACTTCTATAACTGGCCTCAATATGCTGAACGATTCGTTAATGCCACTCAAAGTTGAAACATTTTGTCCGAAATTTTCAAAAAAAGGAATTGGGGAATTCCATCCACCTGAATACAAGACTGCTACGAATGGTGAGGAAACCAACAAATTTAAATGGGAACCAACATAAAATAAGCCAAATTTTATCCCCGAATATTCAGTTTGGTAACCCGCGACTAACTCCTCCTCTGCTTCCGGCAAGTCAAACGGTAATCGCTCACATTCCGCCAATGAGGAGATAAAAAACGCTAGAAATCCTATTGGCTGACGCCACAAGTTCCACCCCAATAAACCATATTTGGATTGTGTCTCTACTATATCAACTGTACTCAAGCTACCAGATAAAGATAGTCGGCGAATTTCTCCACCTCTAATTCAAAACCGTACATGAACTCGGAATCTCATACGGCTCCCCATCAAGATCGTGAAAAAGGGGGAATTACTTCAGTTGTAGATGAGAATATCCGCTTTTAATCGATGAGATTCTGTTTGCTACGAGTTTGCTTCCGAATCTGTCTTAACCTTATTCAGTTTCATACTTTTACAAATTGAAATTTTCTGAGAAACGCTTTATATCTTCCGCTAATTTCCGTTCGGGAGAAGTGTAATCTTTTTTCCTGTATCTAGAAATATTGGAGCCGAATCTCTTCAATTGCATTATTTTGATAAGGGTTACTTCGTTCCAAATGGTTATCCTTGAAGTAAATGGGATTATACTCGAGAATGAAATTATTTAGATGCACTACTCAGTCATCCCTACCAAAGCTGAGTTTATTCCATGTAGTAAAACGAAGGGAGAATTTGGAAATAAAAGAGATATAAATCTACACATATGTATATATCTTATATATATATATATATATATCTGCGTTCAATTTTATCCAAATCTTCCTCTCCACAACCAGAATTTACTATTTGTTTTCTCCATCCTCGCCTGAAAACTCTCTTGTGTATATTTGTGTTTCGCGCCAATCACTTCTTATAATTCCAGAGGGAACAAAAACTAACTACCTGCCCCCCCCCTCCGCTTCAAGCCTAGATAATGAGTCAAAAACTTGGGATCACATAGCATGCGCCGTTCAAAGACGCTTTTAGTTCGTCCATGGACTATAGGGTTTGATCCCGTAACTGCGGAAACGCCGTTTGAGCTCACCCAGATAACTATTTGGTCTGTCATGCAACGAATTTTTTATTATTCCGAGGTGAAGATGTTTACCTATTTTTTTTATTCGTGCTTAACGAATCGCACGTAGGGATATCGACAGTACACATGGGGCTAAGGGTATTTCGTAACTGATAGACTGAGCTGCAGCCCTGAGACCACCCGAGAAAGAATATTTATTATTCGAACCGTATCCAGCCATGAGAAGACCTAGGGGTACGATGCTTGAGATAGCAATCCAAAAAAAAACACCTATTCCCGAATCGGATAAAATAATATGTTGGCCAAAAGGGATTACCAAATAGGTGATGAAGACTGGTATGACTACAACAGCTGGTCCGGCGGTAAATAACCAGGCGTTACCCTTAGCTGGAACGACATCTTCTTTTAAAAGAAGTTTAATTCCATCTGCTAAAGATTGAATAATCCCTAATGGACCTGCATATTCCGGTCCGATACGTTGTTGTACCCCCGCGGATACTTTTCATTCAAGCCATGCAATGACTGAGACTCCCATCGTGACTCCCAGAACTAGAATGAGAGTATAAGTAAAAATCCAAAATGATTCAGAAAGATTCGTTGCGATTTCCAATTTGTTGAAAAGATCAACTAGTCTCTCTCCATTAAATTCGGTACCAATTATCATTCTAACGATCAACCTCTCCCATAATGATGTCTATGCTACCTAATATTGTCATAATATCTGCGAGCTTCATTCCTTCAATCAATTGAGGAAGAATCTGCAAATTTGTAAAACCAGGTGGACGAATTTTCAATCTCCAAGGAAAGACGCTATCATCTCCGATTAAAAAAATTCCTAATTCTCCCTTGGGAGCTTCTACTCTTACGTAATGTTCCTGTTTAGGCAATTTAAGAGTGGGAGAAGATTTTTTTCCAACAAACTGGTAATTGAAACTGCTCCAGTTCATTTCGTCTCTTTGTTGCACAAGACGTCGACCCTCGAGATTTTCATATGGACCTCCCGGAAGAAGTTTTAAGGCTTGCTTAATAATATTTATTGATTCCTTCATTTCGTCGATTCGTACTAAATAACGAGCCAAAGAATCTCCGTCCCCCTGCCACTGAATTTGCCAATCCAGTTTATCATAACACTCGTAATTATCAATTTTGCGAAGATCCCATTGAACCCCCGAAGCTCGCAATAAAGGTCCAGATAATCCCCAATTAATGGCTTCCTGTCTGCTTATGAAACCTACTCCCTGTACTCGTCTCAGAAAAATGGGATTTTTTGTAATTAGCCGCTCATACTCGTGAATTTTTGGAAGGCAATATTGACAAAAATCCAAGCATTTATCTACCCATCCGTATGGTAGATCTGCGGCAACTCCCCCAATTCGGAAGTAGTTATGCATCATTCGCATGCCTGTAGCAGACTCAAACAAGTCGTAAATCATCTCCCTTTCCCGGAATATGTAGAAAAAGGGAGTCTGTGCTCCGATATCTGCTAAAAAAGGCCCGAGCCATAACAGATGAGAAGCGATTCGGCTTAATTCAAGCATGATTACGCGTATGTAGCTAGCTCTTTCGGGTATCTGAATATTTGCCAATTTTTCCGGCGCATTGACCGCAATCGCTTCGGTAAACATAGTGGCTAAATAATCCCACCTTGTTACGTAGGGAAGGTATTGCAAAGTTGTTCGATTCTCAGCAATTTTTTCCATTCCTCGATGCAGATATCCCAAAATTAGTTCACAATCAACCACATTTTCACCCTGTGGAACGGCAACAAGCCGGAGAACACCATGCATTGATGGATGATGAGGACCCATGCTTACCACAACTGGATCAACATTTCTAACGCGAATACTCGTAAATTTCTTCCTTTCCAATAAATGAAATAAAATATGATTTGTTCGGGGATGGAACAACTTATTCAACTACCTCGTGGTGAGGGATCAGCCCTTCTTGAGTAAGCAAAAAAGAAAAAATTAGCTAACGTCCTTTCCTTTCAACCCCCGAATACCCAATTTCTTTAAAACTTTCACGTATAAACCCGTATTTGCGTTGGACAAATAAGTTAGGAGACGCCTGCGTTTTCCAAGTAATTTCCACAAACCTAGTTGAGATGAGTAGTCCTTGGGGTGTAATTCCAAGTGGGAAGTTAGCTTCGACACTTGGTAAGTTGAGTAGTAAATTTGAGAAGCGGTGAATCCTGTATTTTTGTTCCCACTTGATAGCTGTGCGTCAATTGATTTTTGTATATTCATGGTAATATTAGTAGTAATCACAAATCTGTTCCCTGTATTGGATCGATTATAAGGGGTTTGATTGATAGTTGCAGCAATAATAAAGAATAACGAACTTATAAAGGAAGCTCTTCGTTTTCAACTCTGTCAACCCCCACTCGAGGAAAATAAGATTAGAGACCTCTTAGGGTTTTTAGAGAGATTGACTAATAAACAGAAGGACGGTCCCAGTTTAGTAGAAGAGTCGGTCGAAGAAAAAATATGCAGTTTATAGGTCTGGAGGAAGAGCTAAAACAAAGGTCGGCCTTCAAGATGCCTGAAAAAGATTGGTATAAATACCAAAATAATTATTGAGCCACAGCGGAAGGGGGATCTTATTATGAATTATTAAATGACATTAAAGTTGAAATTGATAAAGTTAGGCAAAAATACACCCAGCCCAAAGCCGGATGATAGGCAAACTCCAATTTCGCAAACTTATTGAAGAAAACCTTAGGCAGAGGTTATACTGTCGGGCCAAACCTTTGAAAGGCCTGAATTTTCACAACGGCATTTTAGTAGAAGAGAACGGCAACCACGTTTTGCGACCGCCTGAGTCCGGGTTTTGGTTCTTCAACCGATGTGGGATAGCGCTTGATTTAAGTACACGACTTCAACTTACACATAAGAAGTTTCTACTCGACTTTACGGATGGCTGTGCTTTAAAAATTAATATACTACGGGCATTTTTAAAATTACTAGTAATCCAAAACAACAAGGAGCAGGTCAGTTTATACTTGTGGAGGCCGGGGGCAACGGGTAAATCAACCTTGCTTCAATTTATGATTGGGGACGGTTGCGGCGCTTTAGACATACTTCGGTTAACAGATAAATTTGAGATGAGAGCCGTCGAAAATAAATTTTTGCTGACGCTACCAGATATCCCAACTAAGGTTACTAATGCACAATGTTCTGTTCTAAAAAGAATAATAGCGGGGGACCAGGTTCGATGTGAGATAAAAAATGGGCCGACCTACTCGATAATTTCCCAAGGGCTGCTTATTATAACAGCTAACTCCATATGGGAGGCTCAATAATTTACAAGTGGATTCAGACGTAGGTTTATTTATGTACTAACCCCTCGTGTGTACCCTTATAGAGACCCGGATCTCTTGGATAAATTAAAAAACGGGGTAAGCGGGCTGATCAATTGGGCTCTTGCCATGCCGAAAGAATGGACCCATATAGGTCAAAGTGCGGAGGCTTTTAATGAAGTCACCGGGGCGGTGGGGGGGGGGGGGGGCCTGTACTTTATCTAATCTAAGGAGGGACTTTAAAAGGGTTATACAGAGGGTTATTTTGGGTATTTTACTACCCGAAGGGTTAATAATTGAGGAAGTTGACATTGTTGCATGTCACGCGGGGATCTATGCGGGTCTTATGGGTAGCTATAATGCGCCTCACACGTGGGCTGCTTATCTCTCTGGGGCTTCTGGGATCAAATATTGTCTAGTTTTAGTGGAGCTTAAATAAAAGGGGCTGAGTATGTTCGTGAGAGAATTAAGTCTTTTTGTAACTATATAAACAAATTTAACTTGGAAGAGTTCACACAAGAGATAGTGAAGCACCCCATGAGCTTACCCTTTTTCAAGACACCAGAGGCCACCGGGAAAAGAAAAGGTCTACTTGCCTACTTGCGTAAAACCTTACTGCGTAAAATTAGAAGAAAACTCTGGAAAGAAAAGTTGTTATCACGAAGGGTTATTTATTTCTAGAACTTTAGGATCTCATGAACTAGTCCTTCTTATGTACTTAGTGGAAAAATTAACTAAAGATAAATTAGGTATACCTCTTAGTTTGGAAAATGACGGGCTTCTTTACCCGAGTTTCGCGTAGGGCTTTTACTTTGTCTTCCTTTAATGCTTCTACTAAAGCTTGCAGTCATGAATTCTCGGAGTCAACATGTCCGTTCAATTAAAGTCGTAATCAAAAAAAATATTTTATTGATTTCTAGAAAGTTGCATTTTTCTAACCCTTATTTTTTCTTAGTTAAAAAAAAAAAATGTACTTTGAATCAACACTATCAACACAAATTCACATCAAATCTAATTTTTATTAAAAGTAAAGGAGGTTCCATGAATTTTTTAACGGTGCTGTTCGGCGGTATTGGTATTGCTAAGTTTTTTCTCGATCAATTGGCCGTGGTTACCCTTACTGAAATTTTTCCAAAACTTATTAAGTTGGCTCAAGAACAAAGTCATCTTCGTCCGGACGATAGACAAAAATTACTTATAGATTTTGCTTCTCAGTTGGAAAAGAAAGTAGTTCTTATGAAGGTAGACAACAGTAAAAGTTTTTTGAAGTTAGTTTTTTGAAGTTATTAATTCAAGCGTACGATTACGTTTGTCCGGGGTTTCTAAAAACTGCTCTATTTGTTCCAACTTACATATTGAAGTATCCACTCCGTATGGATTTTGAGGTTTTGCGTTGGCCCACTTCGACCAGCTTTAGGAGTTTTGCCTACGTTTTTACTAATAATTGGTTATACCAAATTTTTTTTTACCCTTACAGTCTTCAGATATAAAGTGGCATAAGTTAATGATTAAGCAGATAAATAGAAAAGAATATTTTCAAATCCCCCTAGTTGGTACGTATAGAACCTTCAAAGAGGGCTCGCCTTCTGACAAAACTTTGAAGTAAAGCTAATACCGTACAACAACTCGAAAAATACAAAAACATTTTTGCTAAAAGGGGTTGCCGACGCTTTTGATCAATTTGATCGCCCCGGTGCAAATATTAATAGTATTAAAAATACTCAGCTTTTAAAAAAAGCCCTCGTCTCCTCTTTTCGTCTGGCCGCGGATGTACCCCAAAAGGCACAAGAAGGAACACAGTTGAACACTCTAGCCCAAAAATACACACTATTGCGTTACGTTAAGTCTGCACAAACAAGTATGAAAGAGGCCCTTCTTTATGGCTCCAAGAAAAAAAAGCAGCCACCTATCCAATTTACGGCAGTTTTCTGCTGTGTCGGGTTTAGATGAAAAAGAATCACTTTTAGAATTGATAAATTTAATCAAATGACAAATTACTCTGTATTGAAAAATATACACGCTGAAAAAATAGAACTCTCCCCTATAGAGTATAGTTTTATAAAGGATCTTTTGCAATCCGGTTGCAGTCTTCAAAAAGAAAAAAAAAAAAAGACTGCAACCGAAGATCCAAAAATAAGCTAGGAATTGCTCGATAATGATGGGATATTGAGATCTCCGCCGGGGAGTGATTCAATAGGGCTGGACGCAGGGACTCTGCCCCCGGGGGTAATCATTTTAGATCAAGACAATGTGAAACTAAGCCAATGCTTAGTTTCGGCTTTTTTGGGTGAGGACAAAAAGGGTTTTCTAATTGGAAGAACCCCTTCGGGCGGTCTGCACTTATGCGGTTTAGGGGACGTAAAAAATACAAAAAGAAACGGCGTATGCGCGGCTGGGTTCTCTTTGGAGTACTTCAATAGCGACAGAATAACCATTTTTGGTAGGGGTATACTTATTTTGTCTTGGACGCCGTCGAAACAATTGAGTAGGCTGCCTAATTACCTTCATCCTAAAAAAAGTGCTGCTAATTTCATCAACGACGATCTAATATCTACACTTATTTTCCTAGGAAATAGGTGGAATACCCTTCAAAATCAAATAATTACCTTACATAAAAATTTGGTTTGTATGGGGGAGTGTGGTAGAAAACAGCACACGCCCCATAAATATGGCTTGAGCCTCCGTGTTTGCCCGATAAATGTTTTGAACTCCGCTTGCTTTCACTTGCAGCATTCAAGTTTGTGAGTAATTGATTTCCAACTAGTCCAACTCCGATCATCCTAATTTAGCAACTAGGCAAATATCGCGTCTTCCCCCTTATTTGTTCAACTTGAAGTAATGGGATACATCCGTACCCTAAGTGCTGCAAATCGACTCCCAGTTGTGATGCCAAGACAAAATCTACCGGCACAAGCCATTTCCTCTAACCGGTGACTAGGCCATAAAAAACGTTTGATCTTTTGAATCTCATTTGACTCTGGCAGGTAAGGGGGATGTTGCTTTTCGCCATTGAACGTTTTTTCAATTTCTGAAATAAGGTGAGAGGAATATATATCTAGGTCTGAGTTTCTTGAAATTAGTAAACAGCGGAGGAATCGGAATTCCCGCTGACGTCGCGAAAGTAAAAGATCGTCGATGTTATAAATACGAGACTTTTTGTAATTTCGTTCAGTTAATATGTGTAACAACTTCGAGATGTAACTATCATTATATACATTTCTGTATAAACGTCTCTTGCCTCTACTTCTTAATCTGGACTTGAATTTTAACAGGGGGTTAATTATTTTGTACAACAAATCTTGATCGTCAAATACTAGCGCTAAACGATGAGCCGAAATGACAGATAAATTATGAAAAAGATCAAGTTTAGTTGTCACGTTGAAATGTAAGTTTAATAAATCTGAATTTATTTCAGTATTGGCGCAGAGTGTGACCAGATCTTGATCCTCTCCTAGCATTCTTGTAAGAGCTATTAAGTTTCTAAACTTCTCCAATTCTGCCTCAAATTTCCATTTCCACCGAAAGATGTAGTCGGCATCTTCTCTTTCATCTAACATTACCTCGTACAACTCATCCGAGACTTTCTGGAAGCTATCATTTATATCTAATACTAACTCACATTGGTCATTATCTTTCAACATGAGATTTTTCAACCCTTTTGTTTTCTTTTTAAAATTGGAAAAGTCTTTTATTTTTGCAACATTTAAATTTAGCCATAACATTAAGTCAAATTGCAAATTACATCTTATTTCTGCATGAGAATTTTGGAAGTGAACAAATTTACCAAATCTGTTTCCTTCTTCTCTACTAATTTTTCGTATGCGATTCTTGCGTTGAAACTTTTGCTTTATAACAATTTCTTGCGCGGATAAGTTCTGTACATCCCCATTTTGCGCGAAAGCCGTTAAGTTTTGTAACAGATTTCTATGTTTACGGAGTTTACTGAAATTCTTAATTCGATCCCTGAGGAAGGATTTTTTTGCGTAGATTGAGTAACTATGTAATTTGCTTTGAGAAGCGTGACGTCTTAGTTTATTTGCAGTATTTGCCTCAACACTACTAAATTCGTTCAAACTAATTTTCCATTTTTGAGGTGCTATACTGCGCCATATTGTTAACGGCAAATTATATCTATAGAGATACTCTAGCCATTCATTCCAAATATTTTCATCCAAGTTACAAAAATTATTTAGAAATCCCCATTTTTCCATATATTTCACAATATTTTCGTCAAAAGATTCGTTGGCAGTTTTGTCAATCCGCCTATCAAAACAGATTGTCAAATTAGTTACATAATTATTTTTATTTTCAAAACTTGGAAATTTTGTCGCAATAGAATCGTAATGGATTGGAGTTTCTTCTACATAAACTTCGGGTTGATTTAAGTTTGAGACACCATTGTTAGATATACAAATATCACCTCGCCTACTTCTTTTTTCACAATTACTATTACTTTTCCCATATCTACTAACTAAAATATCGAAGTTTAAGTTCTTTCCTATACCAATGTTCCATATATCGGCATAGAGACAAGATTGAGATGACGAGACAAGACGCGAAAATCTATTTCTTAGCAACAATTTCTTTTCCTGATTGATCTTACTTAGTATTCTTGTTAGTTGTGTATAAAATGCAACAAATTCATTGAAGTAATGAACAAAAACCCTGTCAATTGTGAAAAACAAATTTATGAGTAGATAAAATAATTCTTCAACTGCTTCTTCGCCACATAACCATAAATTTAATATTAGTTCCCCAAAATCTGCTGGTTGCTCCCGTTCAGATTTTGCAGAATTAATGAAATTTCTATCACTTAATACAATATTGACAGGTACCGAATCCACCAAATTTTTTTCGGGATTTGGTTCATCTAATTCAAATTTTTTGTCTAAAGGATTTACGAGGCCGACTGCAATGCCACCCGCGACAAATTCTTTTTTTACTTGTCCTTTAGCAACAAATTGTTTCTCAGCAACACTAGGCGGATACATTTCCCCACCAATAGCAATAGATTTACTATTTTTCATGATCATATCATACTCGAGGTTCCCCATTTCACCTATGTAATTGGTGGATGAGGTCTTAATCCAATTTTTTCTATCTAAACCAGAATCACTTTGTACTTTTCTAACTCGCCCAAAATTGGAGAAAAAGTTCAACTCCTTTGACGGAATTGAACTCGTTTTCAAAATTTTTTGCAAATTGACCTGGGAGTCAATAAATTGATATGCGTGCCTAATTTGTCGAGGTAAACCCCTCTTGCAAATTCGAGTTAGTTTTTTCCGCACAGGTTTCCAAAAAGAAGTTTCTTTTTGAATAGTCCCGAAGGGTACATCTGTTTGATATCCCAAAACAGTTAAATAAGTAAATTTGGGTCTTTTTCTCTTTAATCTCCTTTTGTTTTTTAATTCTCGCCTCTCACTAGATCCAACTTCCATATGTTCTTTCCGAAGAATCTTTTGTTTTTTACTATCATCTGTATACCATGGCTTTAGCCGAAATGGATACACAATTTTTATTTGGATACCTTCTCTTAACCATCGTGGGGGTAGCTCATCTTGGGAAAATTCTTCGCCATCAAATGTACAATTGATATGAATTTCTTTCCCCCATTTTGTCCAGTCTTTATTCCATTCAGAATTTTGTCGGAATAAGATGCGGCCAATACTTTTTAGAATTATAAGTACTGGTAGTTTTATAAACTTTCGAAATCTAGATTGGAAAACGAGCATATATCCTCTTCCATTATGAATAGGGCCTATGTCCGATCTAGCTGCTACAGCTGAACGAACAAGTTTTGATTCACCAATTAAATTTTTCTCCGCAAATGAGAAAGTATTTAATAGCTGCTCTCCGAGCTCGTAATCCGCGTCTTTTTCCAACTCTTCAAATCTTGCTTTGAGACTCGATGTTATCAACCGCCCAGCGGGTGGTTGAAATGAAATAGGTACTTCTGCTGATCTGAGGAAAAAAGACGAACGTATTTTTCCCTGAAGTGCTTTCCAGAGCAAAGTCTTCCGCCTTCTAGAACGCATGGATCCCTTCAGAAATTTTCGGCGGAAATCAGATACTTTTGCGTATCGTTTCACCAATTTTGCCGATCTGGGTTTTCCTCTTGCGGAAGTAACACCCACATTACGCAACTTTCTATAACGAAAATCACCGTCTCCCCCCGGAACGTCGAAATCGTTGTCAAAATACAGTGCGATATTCCGGGCCAGATCCATACTTAGATCCTCGATTTTGTGGAGTCTGCGTATTTTTTTCTCCGGATTTAACAATACTCTAGAATTGCTTATCGAAAACGCATTGAATGCAGACATCCAATCAAATCGGTGACAACGTCCCACCTTCAGATAGGTCAAAAATAATAGCCGATCCTCGTAATCTAGATCCATTATTTCTTCCCAAGTAACATTTGGTTTGGATGAATATTTAATCTTATTCAATATTTTTTGCATATCGTAGTCATACAAAACTCGATTTTTGAATATGAATTGGAATATACGTCTACTTCTTACTGACAAAGTTTCCCATGGAAGAGTAATATCATTTCCCTGTTTCCAATCCCGATTTTTTGTGGAAATCCAAATTTTAAGAACATTTTTTTTGGCGGTGCCTCTAATATTTTTACTTCTTTTCCCCACTTCTAATTCGTCCCATTCCCATCTAGTCAAACCTAATTCATCTGCTATCAAAAATGTTTGTGGAACTGGAATTCGTATACGGGAGTTATGGCTAAAAGGGTCATAGGTGTGGGGTATCCTCTTTTTTTTTCCCACGGTTAATCTTGTTCTTTTCTTAATTGCTTTTGGAAAAAAGGAACCAGTATCTAATAACTCAATCCGATCGGTTAATTCTTTCTCAAAACTTTTGGTTCTTGCCAGTTTTTCCGAAATCCAATTCCGAGGTAAAAAATGGTTTTTTAGAGACCTACGAGACTTCACTATAGACCGATATACCTATTTCTCAAAAATTGACAAACTGGGCAACGCCGCAAAAGACAATCTTTCTTTCCCATCGGTTAGACATTTTTCAAAGAAGTATGTAGATGTTCTTCCTCTATAAAAACTGCTATCGATGTCGGATCGACAATTTTTAACAAATCGATTGCCTCGATTTCCCCTAGAGGGGTCGAAGAAAGAGATAGGCCATGGTTTAAAAAACCACCATAAGAGATCTGAATATTCAGCAATTTCCCAAAAAGACATTTCTTTATCGTGGGATTCATTCATAAATTTCTTAGTCCAGAAAGATACCGGGGCTCGACCCAAATATATCACAGCGTTGATTGTAAAAACAATACTAAAAGTTGTATATATAGAACGTTTCGCCAAGAGATAGAGCATAGGCGAATCCTTTTCCGCGCGAGTCAGAAGTAGTCTAGAAAAATAGTTGAATGCTGCCTGACCAGTCAACCAACCCACAAAAGTGGCAATTAGAAAAACTTTATTAGTACTATACCTGAAGAAAAGTAGGTAAGTTAGTCTTGTCAACACAGGATTTGGTAACAGAATTGGGTTCAAAATTTGAAACAAGAAACTGATCAGGAATAATCTCACTACTCGCGAATCATTTAATAATGTGACAGGACGCAAAATCTGATAATTTGGAAAATCCTTGATTATCAAACAAAAGAGGAGCATATATGGTATTGCAAAGATAGTTAGTACATGTGGCCTGGACAGTACTAAATAAATTGGTGAACAGTATATCGACGAAATAGTTATTAGCTGTGCCAGCATCGACCCACTTAGAGACATGAGACCACAGAGATTTCCACCCAAAAGAAAAGATCTCACACATAAAATTTGTGGAGGTCCCACAGGTAATGTTGCGAGTAACCCGTAATATAGACCAAGCAGTATGTAAGGACTCATCAGTTTTGGCCAGGACAATAACATTAATATATTTGTATTCGTTGTAGTTTTTTTGATGTGTAAGAAAATTGACTTATTTGTGTGTAGTCTCACCTTTCTTTTCTATTAAAACCCTTACTTCTCGTCATTTCTATCATGTTTTGCTCCCATTCCAGTACCAGTAGTATTACTACTATTATATATTAGTACTATTATACGCAGAAATGCAACATCATTCAAGTAACTTTGAAAAATCAATCTTAGGGTTTAATAAAATTTTTTCGTAGAAAGTTAATGATTTCTCTTCTTAATCGTATAAGAAGCAATAAATTAACAAAATTCCTGATTAAGAAATTAACTAACCGCAGTCAAAAACCTTTTCATAGTGATTAGCTACCAATTGTTACGTACTTTTTTTATAGAAATTTTTAATCAAATTATTGTTGTCTGTTTCGACAAACTACGAGAGCCTGAGGTTAAACCACCTTTACAACGTAACGGACGAGTAACTAACTCAAGAATGTCTCGAGCATTGCCGGATCCATGAATTTGTGCAAATGTAAATTCAACTGACCATTTGGTATCTATATTTCTAGCCTCCAAAGGATTGGCGTGGGCCATTCCGGTAATAGCCAAATGAGGTTTCAGCTCATGCATACGTTGCACCTGTCCATAATTGTCAGGTTTTTCAACAATCCGAGGTACAGGCGTTTTCATTTTTATGCAAGTATGCTGTAGAAGTAAGAGCTCAGCGGCTTGGTATCGCCTATCCATATAAGGAATACCTATTTCATAAACAATCATTCCGCAGCGAATTAAAAATCTTGCTAGAGAAATTTCTAACAAATTATCTCCCATAAAAAAGACGGATTTACCGGTTACCACTCGGATATAATCTTCAATATTTTTCCATATCCGATTTTCTTTTTCTTCAAGACCATCAGGTTTTATATTGAAAACTGAACAAATTTTTTCGATCCAAGCGCGTGTCCCATCCGGACCAATTGGAAAAGGTGCTCCAATTAATTGGCATTTCCTTCGACGCATTAGTGTTGTTGCCGTACGACTTAGGAAAGGATTTACTCCACATACGTAAACGTCTCCTCCCAAGCCGGGGAGTTCATCATATTTTTGGGAAGGTAACCATCCCGAAATCAAAATGGACTGACGTTTCAACTCTGAATTTAGTTGCGAAGCTACACTTGAGGGTAAAGAACCAAAAAGCACTAGATTAGATCCTGTTAATTCACTCTTCTGAGAGGTAATTTTGTTATTTGAAGTAGTATTCACTCTAATACGTCCAGATTGATCCTGCCTTTTACTGTTTGTTTCACACCATTTGTATTCTGGACATCGATGCGCCATGGCAGCCAACACAGTATCTTCTCCCTGAGTGAAAGCATAATCTAACCCATTTGCTCGTGCGACCACGATAGGTATTCCAATTTGTCTTTCCAATTTTGGTGCTATACCCTCCAAATCCATCTTTATTATCTCTGTGGTACAGGTGCCGATCCAAATGATAACACTAGGATTCCGATCGTCTCTTATCTGTAAGCAAATCTTTTCCAATTCTTTCTGATCATTTGATTGAGCTGAGATGTCTCCTTCTTCCAATTCTGCCATTGCGTATCGCGGTTCCGCAAAAATCATCACTCCAAGAGCATTTTGTAGAAAATAACCACAAGTCTTCGTACCTACCACTAAAGAGAAACTATCTTCAATTTTTTGGTACAGCCAAGCTACACAACTAATTGGGCAAAAGGTGTGGTAATTACCAGTTTCACATTCGAAAGCAGGAGTTTCCGGAGTTTTCGTGAAAGTTTTTCCTTAGATTAAAAAGGTGTAGATATAGATCCACATATGTATAAACAAAGACTCACTCTCTTCACTATTAAATAATTGTAAAGTCAAGCAAAATATCTTGTTGATTACATGCAATTCCATGTTCACCTCTAGAATCGGCATTTAAGTAGAAATCAGATAGTAAACTAAACAATTCCCTATCTGGGATTTCTCTTGGTACGACTCCTTCTGGTTCAGATAAAATTTAATCTGCTATATTCAAATGAAAATCACAAACATAATTTAAATTCGGTTGGTATTCAGCCATTTCAAATAAAGTTTTTCCTTTCACCCTCGATACGCGAATATCTTCGACTAGGGGCAATACTTCGAGTACAGGCATGGGACAAGCTTCTACATATTTATCAATAAGATCTCTTTCAAATGTTCGATTTCCAACTAGACCGGCTAACCGCAAGGGATGGGTATGTGATTTCTCCCTGACCGAGGCCGCGATACGGTTTGCTGCAAAAAGAGCGTCAAATCCATTATCAGTTATAATAATACAATAGTCCGCATAATTTAAAGGAGCGGCGAACCCTCCGCAAGCAACATCTCCCAGAACATCAGATGAAATAATGTCATATTCGTAAAAAGCGTTTGGCTCTTTCAAAGGTTTTACCGTTTCTCCCACAACATATCCTCCGCACCCCGCTCCCGCGGGGGGTCCTCCAGCTTCTACGCAATCTACCCCACCATAACCTTTATATATAACATCTTCGGGCCATACATCTTCATAGTGGTAATCTTTCATTTGTAAGGTATCTATAATTGTAGGTATCAAAAATCCTGTCAGTGTGAATGTACTATCATGTTTTGGATCGCATCCTATTTGTAAGACTTTTCTTCCCCGTCTAGCTAAACCTATCGATATGTTGCAGCTAGTTGTTGATTTTCCAATTCCACCCTTTCCATAAACTGCTATTTTCGTTTCACGAAGCTCCAATTCGCGTTCATTTCTCCCGACTATTCTTCATCTTCCCCATCTCTATATTTACTTTTCGCTTTCCCTATTCTCCCTATTTTTAGTTTAGTCCTCAAATATTTTCCTTCCATGACATGAAGTGGAAGAATCCTGCGACTATTCTACTACGCCTCCTGGAAGGGGGGAATAGAAACCACTGATTGGTGATTGATCAATACGAATCATGGGAGGGGCTTGTGAGGTTGATCTCGACCTTGTCTTGGACGATTGCCCTCCCTCCCCCTCCCATGCCCATGATTCGGGGGCCTTTGCATTCGAATGGGATTGCTATCGCCGCTGCCTCCCCCTATAATGGGGGTTAGGGCGTACGCAAAGTTTACAAAATGGCAGAGAAAGCTTAACTCCCTCCAGATTTGGAATTGGCTTCCGGAAAAAAGGTCTTCAAGTGTGTATGAGACTGAATCCCCTACCATTTTCCTCGGTAGCTCAGCGGTAGAGCGGTCGGCTGTTAACCGATTGGTCGTAGGTTCGAATCCTACCCGGGGAGATGCGTATCTACGTCAAGAATTCCCAGTAATAGGAGAGTTGTATTTCACACATATGCCAAATCAAGTCGCGTTGGACTATGACCCACCAATCATTGAATGGTTTACTATCGTGCTTATTTCAAGCCTCAACACCAACAAGTGGAGGCGGGAATACTGGCGTGGCGCGTCCTTCCCTCACCCCCCCCTTACGCTCTCTGAGCAGCTCCAAGGATCCCATTGAGGAGTCGTCTTTTAATAGTTTCCACTTCAATTCAATCCGGTGTATCGAATGACTGGAATGAGCGAATTAATCAGTCAACTGGGGGGGGGGAAATCCAAAATTTTCTTGAGGATACGTATTACTAAATAATAGTAATACAAAAAATTTGCTTCGTCCGCATAATTCCTGCGGAATAACCTATATTACTCCTCTCAATTCTATTTTTCAGTAGAGAGACTCCTATCATATTCATATAGTAAATAGTAACTGGTCTCCAACTTCTTACTTTTTGAAATGCTGGAATTGGATTTTCCGTATCAGTAAAAGGAAAATATAGATCTTCCTCCTACTGATTTGGCTTTCAATTCTAGGGCTAGAGATCTAGACAGAGTGGGGAGTATCTAAGGAGGGAAACAACAGTTGTTTCACGACATCGAACTTTCATGAAGGAATTGTTTCATTGTTCGATCCAGCGCAAACCGGAACGGATTGGATATATATTCATAAGTTTCAAGCAACATATTATAGATAAGAAAATCCTGAAATGGGGAACGGTTCCGTCTCATCCATTTGTTTCTATGAACCAGAAGCCTAAACCGAAGAAATCGTTCCGGGAAATCCTCCGCTATCGTGTAGCAACCCAAACGAACGGGAGTAAATGTCTGTGGATATTGCAGATGTATATCTATGAAAGAGGTTTCCTTGCTGTATTCGGAATCTCGCTCCTCCTCCTCCGAAGGAAGATTATTCCACCGATTGAGAGATGAGTCGGGTTTCAATTTCGGATTATCTTCACGATAGAGAAAGAAATTTTTAATTTTATTATTTGACATCTTCTGAAGGCGCTGCCTCCTCATACCGTAAATGGTGTAAAGCCTCCGCGTCAGTTCTTTTGTCGGCAACAAATTGCGGCGCGAGGAAGGAATGTTAGGGTCTGGCTGGAACAGAAGCATGGGGTCCCAGATGAAGCGCCCCCCGAAGAGTCGAGTCGTTTCATTAAATCGATCACAATGTGTTTCATACTCATTAGATGAGTCGCCAGAGATTCCCAATTCGAAAAATTGCTCACGTAACAACATATTATCCAATCGGTTTTCCAATCTTTTAATGGAGTTATCTGTTACATTAGTGACAGATTTCTCGAAGCTGAAAAGATACCCGCTTTTCTCGCGCCACTTACTTTTCTCCCCCTTAATCTTATTGAATTCGAAATCTTGTTGGGGTATATAATTCTGATTGTAGTAAAGAAGAATTAAGTTATACAAATGGTTGGGTTCGGATAATACCCCCATCAATTCGTAAGTCCCGCTTCGCAGGAAACGGAGACGCCAAGCCTTGTGGGACCAATTAATCTCACGCGATATCTCTGTCGTTGAGTTTATTAATTCGGGTGACTGTTGCATCTCGAAATCGGTTAGACTACTAAGTCTCCCTTTTCTCAGAGATTTAGAAGAGCGACTTGAAGAGGTTACACCTGAGCAATACTTGGGTTTTCCAATAGGAAAGGGGGGAGAGAAACTATTACTGCGTCGACTCCCTTCTCTAGAAATTTCTGAACATGATAAATTATTCGAAAGGTTTTCTAGGAGGCCACAAGCTAGGTTTAAGTCATTCTCTACGAGTTTGTCGATAGCAATGAAATTCTCCCTTTTCCTCATATCCATTTGGAACGAATCACGAGCTACTAATTCAGCTAGTAGCCCTAGGAGATGCGAAAACATAGTGAATTCATCAATTGTTGATTCGGTTATTGAAGGTTCCACATACCAGTTAGACAAGTAATAAAATCGCATTTTTAACGCGTCACGACCAATAAATGGAATATTTGTGAGATAAATATCTATCAAACTATTCTTCGAAGTGGCTTCCGCCATCTTGTAGGAAAAGATTTCCCATTCAGAATCAGATTCCATCCCATTGCCCATATCACTAACAGTCGAATGTTGTCTATGCAAAGCTAATCCAATTGCGTTGTTACATACAAACTTTTTCCTTTTGGAAGTACCTATTAATAACGCTTCATTAGCGAGAAAGAATAAATCTCGTTTACTATAACCTGCAGTTCCAGACACAGTACTTTCAAGAAGAGGCGGATCAGCCCCCACTTCTAAACCTTTGATACGTAATAGAATTGACAATTCTTTCTGACGTTGACACCCATTGGACTTTCGGAAATTTATTAATTAGTTTAACCGATTCGGAGCTACTGAAGCTGGATCTATCCTCGCAGGTACGTGAGTTGTGGCAATAACGACATTCTTGCGGATGTTGGAGTTGCCGAGCTTGTGACCAATACTCTTCAATATTTGGCAAAGTAAAAATTTGGGATCAGCTTCTAGCTTATTATACGAACGATGAATATTCAATTCATGAATATCTTGAATCCATAGTGTACAAGGAGACATTTCTCTCGCTATTTCAAAGACGATATTTAATCGGTGTACGCTCTCTTTCGAGATGAAATTTCCACGTACATTATTGAAAAAGGATCGGTTGTATATGAACTTCTTTAGTGGTAGTTTCACCACTGGAAAGTAGGAGTTGAATGCTACATCTCTAATAATAGAGGATCGACCAGTTTCTATAGGTCCTACTAGCAAAATTCCTCTAGATGGTAATAATCCCGATTGGAGTGAAATAGGTATGTCACCACACGGCATGTTTAGTAGACTGTCTCCTCGTCTTGTTGTTGCTGAAAGTAGAATATTTCTTCCAAGGGCGGAAAAAGCCCACTTCTCCGCAGGATCCAACTTACGGATCTTGTGACCTAATAGATCATTTTGCCAGAATTGAAGTAAGTAGGCCAAAACATTGGATCTTTCTTGTGGGTAAGGTTCATGAAAAACATTGTTGCTCAATAAATCATAATTGGATTTCGATTTCGATGCATACCTGTAAAGAATCTTAGTCGTTACTAAATATTGAGTCAGTAGTTCTTTATTACTATCTAAAATATCAGAGCTTTCCCTACGAAATATCCATGAATCAAGTTCATTTTTCACGAGAAGGAAAAAAATTATATTACTTACACAATTCAAGAATCTATTCAAGGAATGGATTAGTAGATCTCTCGTTAACATTTAGCTTGTCGGGGGGGAATACATTACCTTTTTTAAATAGGATCCACGCATTGGGTCTGTTAAATATTCAATAGTATCGAAACGTTTCCACAAATGAAAAGAATTGGAACCCGAAACGGCAGACAAAGGATGTTTCAGTAACGCGAGAACAAATAATATGGAGAGGATGCAGCAATAGGAGATAGGCCTATTGGAAAATTGAGATACCGACCATTCCCCTGGATGTAAAATCTCTGCTTCATCAGGAATTTTTTCGAGAATGAGGAGATTTTTCTCGGATAATATAGTATTAATAGAATTTTTTCCGAATCTCAATCCTATCCTTTGCAGGCTTCGGAGTAAATAGCCTTTCGCGCCACCTACTAAATTTTCAGCAATTCTTTCAGAAATTCTAGGAAGATCATGATTTGAATCGTAACTTATCTTAAGTACTATTTCTGGATATGTTTCTGTAATTAGATCGCAGAAGTATCTCCACCAAGTGGGGGTAAAAAACAGGGGTATATAATCTATCAATAAGCTCCATTTTTTGCCGATACTGTCTTTCCAAAAGATCCAAGAGATCTTATATCCATTTAAATCTTTTGATAATTCATTAAAATTGATGAAATGGGACGGTCCAGTAGCTTCTTCCCGGGCAGATGAATCCGCAAACCCCGTATCTTCGCGGGGAACCTCCTTTCCAATTGATCCTGCTATAAATCTCGATGTTACATCATTGCATAATGAAAATCTCAGCGACCAATAAGGTGTATTCAATTCTTCCGGTTCCCAGAAATACTCAATAGACAAACCATTTTGATAGACTCGATTCCTGACGGAACCATTTCTCGAGTCTAATCCATCTTCAACAAACTTCTCCGAATTGACTCGATCTAATATCAGATTCCGACGAGGTTGGGATCGCTGATGATCCGACCACGAATCGGAGTTTACCGACGCTTTCTCCAAAGAAACTCTATCGTTACTGCACAAAGATAGGAACGAGTCTGTCCCTTCACGAAGGGATGAGCTCAAACTTGCCAGTAACCCATTCAGATCCGAAATAGAATTGGGAAGTCCATCTAAATGAGTTACTATTGTCGCAGATTCATGCAGATTAGGCAAAATGAATTGAATTGGTGTGAGTAAGTGACCAGCTACCTTCCCTGCTGTTTGTTTCGATAAATTGGATGATAACGAATCTGACAGTTGGGGATGAATAAATGAGATGATATCAGATGAGATGGCTTTCTCTTTCTCGTGGGAGTCCACATAAAAGTTTTCTAACACGTCGAGATAACTACTGTTGCATTTCTCGATGAAGAAACCCCTTTCGATTCTTGGGATGAAGTTATTTCCATCACGGCTCCGTATAGGTGAGTCGTTTATTTTATCCATTTGATCGGAAATGCTTTTTGGAATACCCCCACCAATATTCCTAATTGAATTCCCTTCACGACTTAAATCATACAGAAACAGATTCCAAAATTGCCTCCCCGTAATGGAAAGAGCCTCACTCGAGAATCCTGCTCGGATAGCTTCGATGCAAGGCAACCCGGGAAAGGTGTAATTCGGCGCAGGTTTCAGTGCGGCCGAGGAGCCTACCGATTTTTCACTTCTTAACAGTCTAGACTCGATGAAAAAACTTTTTCTTTCTTCAAGAATTGTTTTGAGAAAAAGTATCTGTTCGTCAATGTAACCACCAAATAAACTTGATAAAAAATCAAGCTCAATACGACTCATTTTGTTCAATTTCTCGAAATCTATATCGTCCAATTTTTCGATGCAGTAATCAATGGTATCTATCAGAGTTTTCTGGCGAGTAGCCTCAGCAACAATCATTTCAGAAAGAAATAACACATTGAGAAATCGATGAAAATATTTCTTGGTATGTTGGTTGGTACTACGGAGACTGACACCAGTATTATTTAGCAACTTGCTTTCCACTATTGACACGCGGCAGATTAATTCCTCCAAGTCGTACTTCATCGCTTCTCCCAAGAATTTTTCAACAGGCGAAAAATACAAATCCCCTGTCATATCGAGCCATCTATGCACAGTTGATTGAACATTCCTACACTCATGAATTCGGAAGGTAACAGATTTGTTCAGTAGACGCTCTACGTCATCCTTCCACTTGAATACTGTTTAGTCAGTTGCAATTCTTGTTACACTGGTGTATTCTCCGCTCTCCGTCCATCCATCCAACCAATATTTGATTTGGTAGAAATATTCAGTGGATAACGCACAGAGATAATCGTGGAGAAGAAATATGTATGTTGAGTAGAGAGGTATGATTTTATTTCGCCCATATAATTTAACTAGAGAATATATTGAATCTAGGTCCCCTCCCCCTTTCAATTTGTTTAAAAAATTAGTATTTTCATTTCGATTAGTTGTTTCCTTAGGTATTTCTAAAGATGCTTTAAAATAGTTTGGAAGAATCTCATTGAAATCGAAGTATTTGCTATTTGCTAACCTAAGTTTCTTGCCAGATATTTTGGGAAACGGCGAATTTTTCCCTATTCCCGATGGAAAAAATCCTTTCTCGGATTTGATGCTATTACCGACGTCAATAACTATCTCCCCATCAAAAATACGGTTTGACTTCTTAATTATCGAAAGGAAGTCAGTGAATCGGTTTATTAATTGATTTCTAATTTGTGAATAAGCATATAGAACGGGAAAGTTTTTTCTATCTTCTCCATAATCTAATCCGGATATAAAGTTGCGAAACAACATCGTTTTTTTACAAGACGTAAACGAAGATAAGTGGGAAAAGGGTTCTTGCTCAAAGAAAAATGCCGATCCATCCCCTCGGTGATCCGCTGAATCTGCGGATTTAAGTATCGCTTTGTCACAGGGATCCAATACTACGGGACTTAATGAATCGTTTCCCAACCGTATTGCTTGGAACAGATCCAGATCTTGCTCGTCATGAATTTCCCAGAGAAGCGACGAATCAAAATTGTTTTGGTGGCAGTCACTTTTGTTCTTGGAAACTACCAATTGGTTATAGAATTTGAAAAACCTAAGTAAATTTTGCAGATGCCTACCCCCACGAACCACTGGAATCCCTTCAGTTTCATCCTTGAATATATCCCCGCTAAATAGTAGGGAATCCCTCGTTATACGTGCCTTCCATCTACCGAAAACCGGGGGAGTCGTGACACTATAACAAAATGTTTTCTCCTCCTTTGAGGAACCTGCAGAAATTGAAATATCTTTGTTCGACCCTAAGTGGTAGGGAGCCGGTACTTTTTTTCCCCCATGTCTTCCAACAGATAAAAATTTTTTGAATCTAAGAAAGCAATCGTAGGAAAAATCGCCAGAATTTTCTGTCTGTTTCTTTCTTATCCCGTCACCTCCATTAATAACTTTCGTTAATACAAAACTTCTCTCGATCGAATTTTTGTCACTTAAGCGATGCATAAAAATTGGTATCGTCAGCAACATCAGCATCTCCAGGGTGATGCTACTACCTCTCATTACTGAATGACGCAGATTACAGAAAAACAGTGAACTTAGAAATCACAAGTCAGATAATCTGATAGAAGGTTCAGCAGTGGAAGCTGGACTAACTACAAGTTCTTCGAGATGTTGGTTTCCCAATGATTCGGAGAAGTAGTTTAATGCATTGACTTCTAATAAGTCCCAAACTTCAGATGAAAAATATGGGCCCCTTACTCCTACTTTTTCTCTTACCACCTTTTTCTTTTTCGCCATAGTTTGTTTTTCCATATTAGTTCTGAGACTATTTATCTACCTATTCCCCATATTTATTATACCGAGAATTTTGAAAATTTCAAGATGAGATGGAAAAATTCTATCAGACGAGTCTAGTTATTTCCGTAAATAGACGCATCCAAAACTGGAATGAAATCGGGAATTCTCAGATGTTATTGTCGAAGAGACCCGCATATAGCCCATTCACCTCAGCAAATTCTCTTCGCCCTAAGCAAGCATAGCGGCATGAATTACCCGGATCGGATGGGCGAACGACGGGGATTGAACCCGCGAGTGATGGATCCACAATCCATTGCCTTGATCCACTTGGCTACGTCCGCCCCCTTTGTTATTTGTTTTTGTTAAGGGGCTCCCCGAATGTGAACAAGATTCAAAGCTAGATAGATCCTTCGATTGATACACATCCATATTAACTGCATGTATATAACAAGACAACAGAGAATCTGTAAAATGAAGAATGTACTCCCAACTCTTTCTACCCAAAAGATTGAAGGGTTACAAGCATTCACCGAATCGGAATAGTAACTCTTTTCAAGAGTTAAATCTCAGAAGGATATTCCAACTCTTCTTTCTCCTCAATTCAAGGTGGGAAACTGGTGACCGTGAGATTGTGACAGGCCGTTATTATCCCCTCTTTTCGTTCTACCGTAGGAACCTTCCATTTTCATTGGATACCAAACTCCATCTTCCGAAGTTGAAGGGTTTGGTATCCAGTTGTGCTGCATAACTAGACGGCAATTATCCGTTTATAGAAGGGGCTTCGACAGAAGCTAAGTCTAGGGGGAAGTTATGAGCGTTACGTTCATGCATGACTTCCATACCTAGGTTGGCACGGTTTATAATATCAGCCCAGGTGTTTATAACACGACCTTGACTGTCAACCACGGATTGGTTGAAGTTAAACCCATTCAAGTTGAATGCCATAGTGCTGATGCCTAAGGCGGTGAACCAGATACCTACTACGGGCCAAGCAGCTAAAAAGAAGTGTAGAGAACGAGAATTGTTGAAGCTAGCATATTGGAAGATCAAACGACCAAAGTAGCCGTGAGCAGCTACGATGTTGTAAGTTTCTTCTTCTTGACCAAACTTATAACCTGCATTGGCAGACTCATTCTCAGTAGTTTCCCTAATCAAACTAGAAGTTACCAAAGAACCATGCATAGCACTGAATAGAGAGCCGCCGAATACGCCAGCTACACCCAACATGTGGAAAGGATGCATAAGGATGTTGTGCTCAGCTTGGAAGACGATCATGAAGTTGAAAGTCCCAGAAATGCCCAGAGGCATACCGTCAGAGAAACTTCCTTGACCAATTGGGTAGATCAGGAAGACGGCGGCAGCAGCTGCGACTGGAGCTGAGTAAGCGACAGCAATCCAAGGACGCATACCTAAACGGAAGCTTAGTTCCCATTCGCGACCCATGTAGCAAGCTACACCAAGTAGGAAGTGAAGAACGATCAGTTCGTAGGGACCACCATTGTAAAGCCATTCATCGACGGAAGCTGCTTCCCAGATTGGGTAGAAGTGCAACCCAATAGCTGCAGAAGTAGGGATGATAGCACCAGAGATAATGTTGTTACCGTATAGCAAAGAACCAGAAACGGGCTCGCGAATACCGTCAATATCTACAGGAGGAGCTGCGACGAAAGCAATGATAAATACAGAGGTTGCGGTTAGTAGGGTGGGAATCATCAAGACACCGAACCATCCAATGTAAAGACGGTTTTCGGTGCTGGTGATCCAGTCGCAGAAGCGACCCCATAGGCTTGCGCTTTCGCGTCGTTCTAGAGTTGCGGTCATGGTAATTTTTGGTTTCCGAGAAGGAGTTAGTGATTCCCCAGGCTAGTAAGCCTGTTAATTTGTAGTTTAACACAAAAACCTATCTGTGTCAACCGAAATTGATTGAGTCTCTAGAATTCTTGGATATAGAGGCTTTTTAGCCGTATCTAATTTTTTTTTATACTATTTCACAACCTGGATTCCCTAAAACAAAGGGAAGGGGGGGGGGGGGGGGGGGGGTAAAATTTTTCTCCTACGTGACGCGTGCCCCTAATCAATTTTGGTCTCTAAGAAACTAATCCTGCGTCAAGCCTTTCTACGAAGGAATCACTCCGCAGTTTCGCATCGACCAACGTATTAAAAATATTGTAATAATTAAAGAACTGAGGAGGAAGTAGGCGTCAACCCCTCACTCATCCATTTCTGCGTAGTGTTTCTCGATTCCCCGATACTTGCGCCCCGACTCCAATCCACAACGAAAAGATTGTGGATTGGAACGAATCTAAACAAAACTAACGGAAGTGGGCAAAAGCTTTGTTAGCTTCCGCAACTTTGTGAGTCTCCTCCTTTTTCCGTATGGCACTACCAGAATTTCTGGCGGCATCCATCAATTCATCACTCGATCTTAAAGCCATACTTCGACCTGAGCGTTTTCGACACGCGATCAATGACCACCGGATGGCCGAAGCTTTTCCTTTTGCAGGTACTACTTCAACGGGAACTCGATAAGTTGATCCACCTACACGTTTGGTTTCTGTGACTACATCGGGAGTTACCCCACGAACTGCCTGTCGCAGAACAGACAGCGGGTTCCTATTTGTCTTTTATCTAATCCGCTTCATAGCCTGATAAAAAATCTGATAAGCAAGTGATTTTTTGCCGTTTTTCAGAATACGATCAACTAGCATGTTTACTAATCGATTGCGATAAATTGGATCCGATTCGATATTTCTAATTTTGTTCACTACACTGCTCCAATGTACCACGAGTTTACAACTATAGTCAGACTTCAACCAATTTTTTTTTTCCGGCGGTGTCTTAAGCTACTATTTTGGCTTCTTTACTCCATATTGTAGAGTGGATCCGCCGCTTAGTGGGGGATCTCCCTCCAAACTGCACGTGCGACTTTCGCCGAATACAGCTTTCCATATGATTGAATAAGAACTACCCAAATGGTTTTCAACCAATTTTTCTTCGTTACGCAAATCATATTTACTCATTGCACATTGAGCATCCGTTTCCTTCTCTTCCACGGAGAAAGTAGGTATGAGAAGGAAAAATCTCGCAATTCAGTTATCTTACTAGTAATATCCGTAGGTTTCTCGATCCAATTGGTACATGTATACAAAGTCTCCGCCGAATCTCCGTAGTCGTAACCCGAACCTGTTCCGGAAGGAGAAGACTTTTTAGGTGAGAGTCCGGGTAAAACTCAACTTAACCTATTGGAATAAAATACCTTAGACACCAAGTTGTTTCACACAAATAGACGGGTAATAGTCAATCTTTGTAATAGCAGGCTTCAGTCCCCCGGCAATACTGGGTCGGCTACACATTTAACATATCAGAACAACTGATACGGAATCATTGCGATGATACGAGTTGTGACAATGCTCTGCGACGCACTGGAACGCCCTTTTTTACGATCCTTCACTCCTACAGCATCTAGGGATCCTCTAACGATGTGATACCTAACGCCGGGTAGGTCTTTGACCCTTCCGCCTCTCACGAGGACCACCGAATGTTCCTGCAAATTGTGGCCAATACCTGGTATGTAAGCCGTTACCTCAAACTTGGAGGTTAATCGAACCCTGGCGACTTTACGTAGGGCAGAGTTGGGTTTTTTCGGTGTAGTTGTGAAATAGTCGACAGCTATAACGTCGCTATACAAAACCGTACGTGAGATTCCCACCTCATACGGCTCCTCGTCATTCAATTACTGTTGGGGGGATAACTCTTCCCAGTCGTTTCCGACTACAAGTACAAAAATCAATTTACGAAAAAAATCTCATCTTTTTTCCTTGCAAATTCACTTTCAAAGTTTCGCCCTTGCGCCCCACTAATTAGCCGGATTGCAAAAAAGCGACGCAGATAGAGAAATGAAAAATCTCTCAAATTGATGCGTGGGTTTCCCAACGCAACGAGTTTCCTGCCTTTCCGTCAGTAATATGAGGCGGATTGAATATGGAGGAGATTGACGAGTCGGTATCAGCTTATCCACATCATTAATCATCTTTCAGGAAGGAATTCATTTTGAAATGAAGGCAATTTCAATATCTCACTCTCGTTCTTTATTTCGTTCCGACGAGGCTACCTGAGGAGGATTCGGCAACCTAACGAACTACCCAATAAGTAGGTGAACTAAAATATGGATCCTTAGGAAATGGGAGAGATCTGATGACTATTCGGAGTTTAGCAGCGATGACGGCGCAAAGGTTATTACCCCTTACGTTCAAGTGGGATCTCTACCCCCAGGAAGGGAAGACTATAGAGTCTTAGCGTTGCGGCCAGGAAAGCGAGAGTACCGTCAGCGGCAGAACGACGTGTTAAGTAAACCAAACCGTCGTTCTAGAGGGTCAGAGGGACCCCTAGCCTCCTCTCCTCTAGGTGTTCAACTAGGTACATTAGCAAGACGGCCTCGTGGGAGGCCAATATACGAGAGGTGAGCAGCCCGTCATGGTACCGGCTCCCATGCCGGTTACCTCGGGATCCCTCTTCCTCCGTCCTACCATAGTAGGGACTTATCCGAGTAGGGAGATAAACAAACTTGCGGGAGCCTATAGACTCCTGAAACTTGGCCAGCTCCCAGAGGACCGGGTGGGCCAAGACGTTGTCCAAGAAAAGTTCAAACCCCGCTTCGTCCTTCCCTCCATAGGCCTCTCTCACACTGGAGCAAATAGCACCCTGCTTGCACGTTAGACTCGCCCCGTTAAGACCGGAATAGAGAATGCGCTTGACTAGCGGTTTTTGGCATTCAAAAAGCCTACCTCCTTTTTGTTTTTGAGAGACGTACTCCCCCCGACTGGTAGGCCTCCCATGTCTCTGGCGCCTTCGATGGACCCATCAGGCCAACGTAGATCCTCGTGTGGCACGCCACCATGTCAACCTCATTCAGGGAGAGTTCCTCCGGAAGGATTAGGCGGTCGATCACTAGGTCGACAATGTCAACAGTGTCGACAGTGTCGATAGTGTCGATAGTGTCGATAGTGTCGATACTTTTTCTATTTTGCCGATTTCTGGTCGGGGAGAGGGGCCGGCTGCGAAAGGAGAAGGGAGTGAACCCCTTCCTTCGGAACACCGACTCACCTCCCCAGAAGAGGAGAGGACCCAGGAATTCCTAGAGCAGTACCCGGAACTTAAAGAAGCTTATTGCAGGAAGGAAACATGGACGGAGGACCAGATAGTAAAGTGGGTGGTGTCTAACTGTAAGCTAAAAGAAGGAAGAAAGAGGCAGGTGTGGGATCTCTATCTGCAAGCAGAGAGCGCCTCCCCACGTGACGATCCCGAGCTCCCCCTCCTACAGCCTAGCACCACCTTGGCCGGCCTGCCCTATCCTATTTCGGGTCCGTTGAGTTCTGGGCTATCGAGGCTGGCTGCCACCCCTTCTCGATACAAAGAGCTCGTGGATCTCCTTAATGAGGAGAGCAAGGCCATCACCAGCACCTGCTACCTGCTCTTCCGCTTATTTGGCCCGGGAGCACGGACCTACTTCTTCCGTAGGTGCCCCGTGCACCACCTTTTTGCCACCTCATATGCAGAACTCCCCAGTTACTCGCGACTAGTGCCCAAGGGCAGCCTCGGTGCAGCCACCCTAGCCAACCTAAGGCGCGACCTTAAGGGGGTTATTCGCCAGGTCATCGACCAGCTAATACTCCCCGATGAGCTTACCCTGGAGGAAATTGATATGGTGGCATGCCACACCGGCATCTATGCAGGCCTTATGGGCCGTACTAAGGCCCCCCATACGTGGGATGCTTACCAGTCTGGGTCCTTCTGGCCCTTCATCATGGAGAGGTGGGGAGACGGGTGCCCTAAGCCCCTCCTAAAGCGGGTGCTCTACTCAGGCTTAAATGGAGCCAGTTTGACTAGTCAGACGGGCGCTATCTCATTGTGCATTAAGGAGGCACACCAGATGTCCCAATCCACAGATCTCATTGACTTCCAGAGAAAGGTATTGAGAAATCCTATCCTTCAAGAACTCGCCCTTTTCCACGACATAGTGGGTTCCAGAAACCTAGTTTATCTTCCCTCCCAGACCAAGCCGTACTATGGGAGACTAGAGGAAGAGGCTTTGGTGGGAAACTCCCACAGCCTATATCACAATGGATTGCTTACCTCTCGCATACTTGCGTCTCATGAAGTGGTTCTCTTAATGCACCTTGTTTTTGCTTTAGAAAAAGCTCGTCTGGGGATCCCTATTAGTTTAGAAAACGATGGGTTGGTTCACCTTACTCGACGCTCTAGCCGCCTTTCCACTCTTCATTTGCTGGACGCCTCGCTCAGACAAGACAGTCTGCGCCTCCTAGGGCTTGAAATCCCAGTGGAGCGGAAAGGATAGAAGAGGATTTTTCCGTACCAAAAAATGGAAAAAACAGAAAAGTATCGACACTATCGACACTATCGACACTATCGACAATGTCGACATTGTCGACATCGACCACGCCGCGGTCCTCCTCTACACCTACCACCTCTTTCTCTGTCTCCTCCTCTACGTCGGTATCCTCCTCCCTCTCATAGCTGCTCCTACTTATGGTCTCGCCCCCCCTTTGTTCCCACTTTTCTTTATCCGCGTCGAACCCCTCCCAGGGTTCGGCCTCCATCAGGGTCTTCATGGCCCTCGTCTTTTTGTTTTTATTTATGGGTTTATGGGCTCCCCTTCGCCAAGCCAAGGCTTAACCCTAAAACCACTCTCCCGCTAGATCTCCTTTTTGTCACAACATCTCGATATCCCTGCGACCGTACAAAGTCGTCCAGTGCATCTCCAAATTGGTTAAATGGGAGGGGCTCTATTCCATGTTTGTCTACGTATTCAATATAGTATAGTCTTCATAAAGCGATTCTGGAAGTGGAACCTTTTTCGCCCCTAACGCTACCTCGGTTCCGGATTGATACAATACTCTTTTGTTGACCCATTCTATTAATCTCGAGCAGTCGGCCCCTTCCCCCGTCAGTTCGTTAATTGCTTCTACGCTATGTCCTATCCGAGTCCTTTCGGGGGGCATGCTTAACGCCCAGGTAATTAGGCCGCTGGCGTATTCTTTGAGCCTTTCTAAAAGGAAAGGATCTCGTCGGGCGGGTTACTGTTCGCGGTGTCTGACGAAAGAGAAACCGCCGTCTGCCTCCGCTCGATCTGTGCACGTCCGGCCATTTACAGTTAGCGGTAAATATCAAATTGGCATTGGATTTGGCCGACATGGCCGCCTTACCTTTTCCTTCCACCGTCACTTTTTCGTTGGACATTAGCTTTTTTAGTATGCTGGCAGCTGCGGGGCTCGGTTGCCAAGTTACGTCCGAAAAGAGGAGCAGATATTTCCCCTCGATCAGCGTAAGCTCGAACCGATTGGCCACCCGAGTTACGTCTAGGCTCTGTATGCCTCTCCAAAATTTTGGAGAGATGGTCCAATTTATCTT